CGAGAACTAAATTTTAGTATGTAATAATTCCTAGTTCTCTATTTCTGGAAATACTGTATCTCAATAAGATTGAGAAAAAGAAATCTGATTCATCGATCGAGAGATGTAGAACGCAAAAACGTGCGGTACTTTTTGGAGAGAGAAAATAGAATGAAGAGAATAGAAAGATTCTCGAATCATGAAATCCAAATTATCCTACTTCCAAAGAATCGACCGAGAAGCCGTATGAGGTGCAAATCTCATGTACGGTTTTGTAGAGTGACAGTAAACAGAACTTGTCAACTTTTCCAATATTAACCCCAAAAAACCAAACTCTGCCTTACGTAAAGTTGCCAGAGTACGATTAACCTCCGGATTTGAAATTACTGCTTATATACCTGGTATTGGCCATAATTTACAAGAACATTCTGTAGTATTAGTAAGAGGAGGAAGAGTGAAAGATTTACCCGGTGTAAGATATCACATAGTTCGAGGAACCCTAGATGCTGTCGCGGTCAAAGATCGTCAACAAGGGCGTTCTAGTGCGTTGTATATTCTTATCTAAGACTTGTATTTATGATACCATGTGAATGGCTATAAACATGGGAAGTATATGGCTAACTTCATAACAAACGTTGTGTAAGGGGACTAGAGCAGGCTACCATAAAACAAAGTCTAAGGTTCAATAGTGAAATTATTTTATAAGTTTTCCCCGACTTTTTGTCAAAAAATACCTTGACCTTTTAGAACAGGTTTGAATCAATTAGCAATGATTTGGAATTTGAAACAGTTTTTTCTACACTATAAACCTAAGGACTTGATTGTATAGATATGGAAAATACAAGATTTCCGGTCATAGCAAAAGAAAGGAAACGGATACTCAATGAAGAGTGAGTAAACATCATTATATGCATAATAGATCTCATCTATGCAGATAGAATCATGTAGAAAGCCGTATTCGGCGAAAGTTGTATGTACGGTTTGGAGGGAGATCTTTCATACCAGGGGTCCACCCTACAATATGGAGTCAAAAAGCCGAAAAAAAAGTGATTCCTTTTTAGCCTTTATGAAATAGAATTTAGAACCCCTTTTCAAACTCATGTCACGACGAATTAGTGCAAAAAAAACAAAAAGAACGGAAAATTTCGATCCAATTTATCAGAATCGATTAGTTAACATGGTACTTAATCGTATCCTGAAACATGGAAAAAAATCATTGGCTTATCGAATTCTTTATCGAGCCATGAAACAGATTCAACAAAAGACAGAAAAAAATCCACTATTGGTTCTACGACAAGCAATAAAGGAAGTAACTCCTCGTCTAATAGTAAAACCAAGACGTAAAGGTGGATCGACTTATCAAGTTCCCCTTGAAATAAAACCTAAACAAGGAAAAGTACTTGCTATTCGTTGGTTATTAGAGGCATCTCGCAAACGGCTGGGTCCAAATATGGAGTCCAAATTCAGTTCTGAATTGATAGATGCTACTAAAGGGAAAGGCACAGCTATCCGCAAAAAGGAAGAGACTCATAAAATGGCAGAGGCCAATAGAGCTTTTGCGGATTTTTAATCCATAAAAAGGGTAGATCTAACTAAGATCTTAGTCTTAGTTAGATCTACCTATCCTGCCTGATTAGATTAGAAAAAGCTTCTCGATCTCATTTATAAAATCTTTTGGAGATTTGAAGAAATTTGTAATACAAGATGAAAACTTAATCTTCTTCAAGCCTTGATGGTGAAATGGTAGACACGCGAGACTCAAAATCTCGTGCTAAGCGCGTGGAGGTTCGAGTCCTCTTCAAGGCATACATGATTTGCTTATGGAATGAGCCAAAGAATGGTCAACAAGGCAGAGCCTTTTTTACAAAAAGGATTCCGACGATACGATCTGACCCGACTTTTTCCAAGGTTTTATCTTAGAGAATCGTGTACCGAATTGGGGCAATCCCAAAGCTCATTATGGTCAACATGAAATATGTAGAAAACCAACCTAGTCATTCCGTTATTACAATAATTTGTTCTCAGAGCAGATACCAACAACCATTTCATATGTGTATTTATGTATTTATCGAGATCTCTTTCATCTTTCTTTAATTCTTTCAATTCCAGATCTATCCGATTTTTCGAAAGAAGAGATGTGGAATCCTGTTGTAGAAATGAAGTGTTTCATTTCATTCGCAAAAAGCCATTTCGTTTTCAACAATGTCTTTGTCATTTGATTCAATAACATTCTGTTAGAAAGGAACAGATTTAATAAATATTGATAATTCTCTGAGAGAATATTAGAAAGAAAAAGTTCATTGGGTACTGAACGATTGGTTTCAAGAGATCTTTGGCGATCAATTACCAAGTCCCAGCGGTCACTTTGGCCCCGCGGATTTTCAATCAACCAGCGGTGATACAGAGCTAAAGGACTGTCCATGTGTACGTGTAGAATTTGCGATTTCATACCCTTTCCTTGAATGCGTTGCAAAGCCTCGATATGGGGTTCCTTCTGTTGAGAAACGAGAACATCTCGTTTCTTCTTTTTTCTTTTTCTTTTTGTTTTTTCTTCTAATTCTTCTAAACAAGGAATAGAAAGGTTCCGGTTGGTCATCACAGTAAATCTACGAAAAAGCCTTTTTGAATGGAAAAGTGGTGGTTTTTTGGTTTGATCTATTCTTATTAAACAGGCATAAGCTCCACTGGTATAAAGCCTTTGCATCAGTTCTTCATTGGAAAACACTTCTTCGTCTGAAAACAAAACGTCCGGATCCTCTTGGATTAGAAAGGAGTCCCAAACAAACCGTCTTCCACGAAAAAGCACTGGTTTATTAGAAGATTGACATTGCATTGATTGATATTGCAATGGATATTGCATTGGATATCCAGATTGACTTCTGAACGGTTCCAAAAACTCTTGAAATGATAGATTTTCCAAATCCAACCGTAGTTTTTTGATCTCTTCCCGATACTTCCTATACTCCGTTGTAACCCCCCTTTTTTCTAAGTTGAACTTCTTAGACTTATACTGGAGCATACGAAGATGATTTTCAAACTTTTGAACGAAAATCCGCCTTTCTTGAAACAATCTGACTTGCTCCGGCAATCCCAATTCATTGAATGTTTTTATCCGATCAAATCGATTACTGCGAAGAAAACTAAGACGCCAGATCCTAGGAGACGAAACCAATGATTCATCGAATTCTTCATCCTTTTGGAGTTGAGCATCTAGACCTATTTCATGAACTAGAGACGAAAACCCTGTTCGCATCGTATACTGATGATTTTTCGTTTTGCGCAGAGGATCGAATGGTGGGATTTGATTCTTATCAGACTTACCTCGATATATTCCTAACCACGGAAACTCCACCAGAAGACTTTCTAAAAGACTAGAAGCTAGATGGAAATCATGTTCAACGAGTCTATCGAGAGGAGTCCAATTCTCTTGATTTGGTTCCGATATCAGCAACCAAGAATCCCGAGCAGCTGATCCGGCCAAGCAACCCAAAATAGGAGGGAGTATAGTGAATTCCTTGATAGTTGTTTCGGCAATCGAAGGTTCTAAATACCATTTAGACAAATAATAAAAATTTTTTTTCCAAAAATCTTTTGCCATAGGTACAGGAGAAAATTTCGTTCTAAGTGTAGTTTGTAGAATAGCCTTTCCTATCTTATAGGGAAGTCTTTCATGATGTTTTAGAACGGATACAACACCCTGATTTATAGATCGTAAACCCCAAGTTTGCCTATAAAGAGACAATCGAATTGTATTCGTGTCTATAACGTATTTTTTTCGCAAACAACTAATTGCTACGGTTTCATTGACAAGTCCTGCCAGGTCTCGTGCCTTATAACCTATGGTTCTAGATCCAAAATCATCGAGGTAGAACAATTCTTTGTTCAAAAAAAATCTTTTCCTACGTAAAAGAATAGAAAATTCTTTTTCTCGTTGGGATACAAGAAGCATCCGAATATTGATGAATTGACCCAATCGATTTGGAGTCATTAGATTTGGATCGACTTTTCTAGGAATATGCGTCGAAGCAATAAAAACAATATTTCTTCTACTAGTAAAACTGTTCTCATCACAGCTATCCATATGGTCCAATAAGCGATGAAGCAACGCCTTCTTCTTGATGATGATATCCATCTTGATGATAGAAGTGCGAGTATTCCGTTCCAATACATGAATGTTTGGGATCCATATTATGCAAGGAGACATTATTTCTGCCATTGTCAAAGTCCGATGGAATTGAGAGAAAGTTTTCCCAAAGAACCATTCCAGATTGATTTTTATTAAAGGAATATAAAAGTCTGCTGCTAGACTTTGGACCAAATAGGATCGACCAGTTTCCTCAGGACCTATCAGTAAAATCCCCTTGGAAAGGGATGGTCCTAATAATAAAGGAGGAGTTTTTCTAGCTTTAGAAAATAGGTTTTGGTTAGATTTGGCAATCTTCTGATAAAAAGCGAAGAAGACCCATTTTTCTGCTAAACGATCAAACCTGTAATTCATTATATTTTTTTGCGAAATGTCAGATAAATATCGTAAGTACATAAACCCCGGCTCTTCCGTGGTTTGATAACCTTCGAAGATAGAATGCCTGTAGGTAAAATTCGATTCAAATTGAGAATTTTGAGAGAGTTCTTTTTCTGTTCTTAGAAGCAGAAGTAGATCAATTGTATCTTTCTTCTTCTCTTTTTTATTATTATTATAATCATCTGATGATAATCTTGATGAAAAAAAAGATGGAATTTTCGAGTTTCCACCACTGGGCTTTGCGATTACGAAGTCGAATATTGTCACGGATCGATCGAATGCACGCGGATTCTTCTTGTGACTTATTAGTATGAAAAAATAAGTCATTCTAAGCCTCATCAACCAATACCATTCCCGGAGGTTTGACAAAAAGCAAACAATTTGATTTAGAATTCTAAAGGCGAACCAAAAAGTAAACCCCTCTTCATATTTATGTGCATCCAACTGCGTCCAAATTGGTTCATCCTTCTTAGCCAAAATAGTAAAATGAGAAAAATCATAATTATTAGATTTAGAAAAAACAGAATCATCATCACTAGTAGAACCGAAGATTTGTTTTGTCCAATCCCTTATTTCCTCCGGGTACTCAAAGCTATTAGAAGTATCAATAGCAGCCAAATAAGGAACAACACAAGTACTTCTTTCGAAGATTGGTTTGACTAAATCCAGTATTACCGAATCGATTGGTTCTACCCAATCCGGTTTTTCCAAAGAATCCTTCGGGTACTCGCTATATCTTTTTATTTCCATCCACCATTGTCGTAGCAAAGCTGGATCCGAATGTAGTCCGAACTCGAGAAAATTCAACTGTATCAGTAAAGAAATCCAGTTGAAGAAAACAACGAAAAAATACGGAAAAAAGAAAAACACAAGGACGAACCACAAGAGAATGATCCAAGACTCCCCGTCCTTCCTTGCTAATCGCAAGAGTTTCCATATCGACTTTTTCTTGATGAGTTCTTCGATCACGAGCTCCCCGTGAGAAACTAACCAAGGAACCAACTCATTCAGAGGCGGATGAAGTCGAATCCTTCTCCAATTCCGTTGTATTTTGGATTGTAGAATGAACCATACTTCATGAGAAAGTGCCCGCAAGATATTCTTCGATCTATGCCTAATATCTTGCCAAATAGATACTATTTGGTCACAGCTATATAGCAATATATACGGAAAAGTATCAAAAAGTGTATCCCCAAAGTATTTCCACCATATAGAAGTAAAAAACCATGGCATATACATTTGAAGCAAATTCCATTTGGAAAAATGAGTATCAATCTTATATATCTCTTGTTTATTAACGAGTTCATGAAAACAATGTGGTGAACGGCATGAGAAAATCTTTCGTTTCTCTTTCCATGAAAAACAAAGCTTATCTAGAGCTTTGTTTTCCGCTATGTTTTGGAAACTCTCTGTTGAACTAGACTTGGTAAACATGTCTGGAATCTGATGAAATATTTCCTGGTTCTTATTCGGAAAGATTTCCGATAGGAAATCATCTTTATAGGATTGAGTTTGAATCAAACTCGTGTTTGAACTGAAATTTTTCGGAGACTGATCAAGATTTTTTTCTTCAAAATCAAAATAAGATCTATGGAAATTTTCCAAATTGACTACTTGGAATCTTGGTAAAGGCGTTGTACAAATCTCTTCGATCGAGGCTCTGTTGTCATGAACAAAAGGATTCCATCGAGTTAATAACTCGTACAATTCATAGATTAATACATATGTTTTGTCACTACTTCGTTGTAAATACTTAGGTAAAAATATGTCGGATACTTGGGACTCTATGAGTGAAACAGCCTCTTTCTCCGATTGAACAGGTATTATTTCATCAAGCGACAAAGAAAACATATTGTTGCAGATGGGCAAAAGATGGAAATGGAATAATTGTACATATGTAAGATTCTTTTGAATTCTTTCTTCTATATAAGAAGGTAATCTTTTCTTATAATTGGACCGAGGATGACGTAAATAATCCAAAATTTGAAGTGTATTTGCTTTGTCAAAAGCAGCTCTCAATGAACTTTGATTCGATAGTTTTACAGGATTCACCCAATTGTCTCGATATATCGTCGAAAAATCCGTGTTATACAACGAATTGCTTTCATTATCAAAAATGTCCATAATCCATGGCTCATTCCAAGCAATTTTTGCTATTGTTCCTTCATCGATCTTTGAGACTTTTGTCTGGTTATCCAACCACTGGATTTTGGGTTTAACGATTCGAACAAGAAATTCTCTAAACCACCACGGATAGACTACTTTGTCCTCAGGGCCGCACTGAGAAAGGAAAATAATCAAATCCGAAATGAGTTTATCAATATAAGGAGAAATGTCTATGGAAATATCGATGTTGTTCCATAAGTTCTTCATTTCCGTCTCTTCCGGAGCGTAAAACAGAATCAAAGCAATCTTAAGAAATATTTCTTTAATACATAATTCCTTTGGATCGAAACAAACAAGATGGTTCGAATACTTTTGTAAGTATTCGAATTGATCGGACCATTTGTATACATGCAATTTCTGATTGATATATTTCGAAGTTCTAAGAATCAAACAATCTAACCATTCTTTCTGACCTTTTCTCCAATTTAATGAATGCTGGTTCATTGTATTTTTCATTCCATTATTCCAATTTGAAAGAATGTCATCTATTGGAAATACCCAAGCCTGAGTGCGCGTGTTCATTAAATGGAATGTATTTTCCCCTACGGGGAAAATCGATACGGTTTGGTTGATTATTCGATCGAAAGAATCATTCTCTTTCTCAGTCATATTGAACCATGGATTCTTCCATTTTTTTCTGTGGTCGAAAATCTGATTCCCTAATCTGTTCTTGTGAAGTTCATAGAATAGACTCTGAGCGAAGGCAAATGTATTATTAGCAGAAACCTGATTAGGATTAGTCAGTAATAGAGTGAATCGATCTGTTCTTTTTAGGACGATTGGTTTCAATCGACAAAAATGGAATAGGCGCTCTTTGCAGAATGAAGAAAAAAAGAGATTCCAAGACGAACTGTTTCTAACTCGACTACAAAGGAATTGGTTTATATCCCTCTGATTTTGTCTAATCGTAGTACATCCAGGATCTGATGAAATAGCCAATTTCGGATTTGGAAATTTCGTTTTGATATTCCAGAAATCCGCTCTCCTTTTCCTTTCTAATCTTCTCAAATATTGAAAAACATTTTGTTGTCTTTTCCAACATTGGAAATTTTCCACGGGCTCTTTAGTGGTACGAGAAACCATATATTCATCTATTGACAATATGTCAAAAACAGAATAACGAATTGTTTTTGTCCAATTCTCAATGAATTTTTTTGTTTCTTTTGAAAATGAATTCTCTTTTATAGACGACCTTTTGGTTTCTTTCAATACTTCTTTCGGCCAAGACATTGGAAAATTTCCTGGACACGCGTCATACCCATTTGAAAATTTTTCCAATTGGCTAGATTTTGGAAAAAACAAAAAAAGATGCGAAAAGATCCACAAATTTCTAGTGAAATTGGCTTCCGATGATGTTTCATTTCGAATTTCCATGGAGTTATATATAGGATCAAATAGATTGATCGAATAGTATTTGTTTCTTTCAATCAGACTTTTCTTTTTTAGGTTATATATAAGGACTGGTAATGTAAGTAATACTACAACTTTGCTTTTGGAACTACAACTACGTAGATCCCGTAAAAGTAACGTACTGAGAATCCGAAAGTCAAAGAACTTAATAAGACGTTCTCGATGGGACAAAATTTGAGTAAAAAACCTCACCAAAATCAATTCAGTCCATGGATCGAATGAAGAGCTTTGTATTTGTTTGAAAAAGTTTAACCACCAGGTCAAGAGGCTTGATATGGGTTGTTTAATTCCGGACTCTCTTGGACATTTTCCCGAGGTCCTTTCTTCCGAGATCCAGAGTCTGCTTTTTTGTTCTTGTATCATTGGTTTTTGCCCTCTTTTACAATTCTATATTTTATTACGTGAAATATGGATAGATCCCTCTCAATTCCATATAATAAACCATTGGATTTTTTCGAAAGGTTTTTTGACTAGTTTTTGGTTTTCTGGAAAAGGTAGAATGATCTTTGTGATGGATGAAAAGACATAAAATAAAAACCTTCGCACTTCATCGAACTTGCGTCAACGATCGAAAAATCGCAAACAACCAAATAAAAGATTATGGCCCGGGCGAACGACGGGGATTGAACCCGCGCGTGGTGGATTCACAATCCACTGCCTTGAGCCACTTGGCTACGTCCGCCCATAAAATCTATCTAATCAACATTACTTTCAAGAAAAGAGTTGTTTTCTGTTCATCCTACGGAATGTGGGCGACTTATTCCAGGAAATCCAACAGGAAATCCAAGTGTTGCAAGATCGGTACTCACTCCCACAAGTTTTTCCGTTGCATTTTCTATGTTTGGCATGATTGGGATATGAGTACTTGGCTACCCTAAGTCGATACTCACTCATATTATCGAATGAATTGATTATTCCGGATGAGCTTTTCTCCAGCATCCATGGCTGAATGGTTAAAGCGCCCAACTCATAATTGGCGAACTCGCGGGTTCAATTCCTGCTGGATGCACATATCTAATTCAAATTCCTTATATATCCTCAAATACAACAGTAAAAAACTCGATATCTTATAATGTGGATATGAACAAAGACAGATAAGGTACCAAACCTCCTTTAGAGGTTTGGTACGATGAAAGGAATACCTAGAATTCTATCTAATTAACCATCTATAGAATTGAATTCCATTGATGCCAAATCAAGAGGAAAATTGTGAGCATTGCGCTCATGCATAACTTCCATACCAAGATTAGCACGATTAATTATATCAGCCCAAGTATTAATAACACGACCTTGACTGTCAACTACAGATTGATTGAAATTGAATCCATTCAAGTTGAACGCCATAGTACTAATACCCAAAGCAGTAAACCAGATACCTACTACGGGCCAAGCCGCTAAGAAGAAATGTAAAGAACGAGAATTATTAAAACTAGCATATTGGAAAATCAATCGACCAAAATAACCGTGAGCCGCGACAATATTATAAGTTTCTTCTTCCTGACCAAATTTGTAACCTGCATTAGCAGACTCACTCTTTCTGACCAAATTTGTGATTGTGATTCTATTCCATATTTAAACCTAAAATACAAAAATCAATCATATAATGAACATTTCATACAAAAACATACTACATTTTGCTCAGAGTAGTCCGGAAAAATTTCTAACTTCTGGGAAACATCATCGTTGCAAGGGTCGAAATAAAAAAGGTATTATTACAGTACGTCATAGAGGAGGAGGCCATAAACGTCTTTACAGGCAAATTGATTTTCGAAGAAAAGAGAAAGACATCTATGGAAAAATTGTAACCATAGAATATGATCCTAATCGAAATGCGCATATCAGTTTGATATGTTACAAGAATGGGAAAAAGTCCTATATTTTGTCTCCTAGAGGAATCATGATTGGAGATACTATTTTATCTGGTCCAAAAGCTTCTATTTTAATAGGTAATGCCCTACCTTTGAGTGCGGTTTGAATTATGAATTTACGTAATCGGAAAGACCGGTTAGGCCCCGAACCTACTAAATTATCATTGATAATCTAAATTTGACTTAATTTTCAAAGGGAAACTGAGAAAAATATATATATAGCAAGTGATAAAAAAAAATAATAATAAATTTTTCATTCTAGATAATATGGAGAATTTTTGATAAAGCATAACAGTGGAGAAGGCAAACTCTTGTTCCAAAGATTATTTGATTCATCTTTGATTTGAAGGTCAGAGGCAAAATCAAAGTTGTACAATGAAATAAATATTTCCAAAAAAAACGCCTCCTATGTTATTGAGAACGTGATTTAATAAAGTCATTCAATCTGAATGCTACATGATGAACAGAAGCCAGATGATGGATAAACACCTAGGATGTAAAGTAAAGAACATCCAGAAAGCTGTATGCCCCGAGAGAGGCTTGTACAGTTTGGGAAAGGATTCTTTTTTTTTTTTTTTGAATCAAAATCTATTTCAACCAATATCCCTGTGGGTACAACTATACATAATATAGAAACAACGCAGGGTAAAGGAGGACAAGTGGCTCGAGCCGCGGGTACTATAGCCAAATTGATCGCAAAAGAAGGTCAATCCGCGGTATTAAAGTTGCCTTCAGGAGAACTTCGTTTAATACCTTACAACTGTTCAGCCACGGTTGGACAAGTGGGTAATATCCGCTCGAATAACAAAATTTTTAGTAAAGCTGGATCAAAACGGTGGATAGGTAAACGATCAGAAGTACGAGGAATAGTCATGAATGCTGTAGACCATCCACATGGAGGTGGTGAAGGAAAAAGTCCCATAGGAAGAAAAACCCCCATAACTCCTTGGGGTCATTGTACGCTCGGTAAAAAAACCCGAAAAATGGTTCGGTATAGTGATACTTTCATTCTTCGTCGTCAAACTAAGTTAGAATAAAAAAATTAATTGCCTATGAAATATTCAAGAAAAAAAAAAAGTTTAAAACAAGTTTTTGCGGCTACACACTCAAAAAAAAAAGTTTTTATTGCTGATCACTTATTAAAAAAAATAGAAAAACTAGACACAAATATAAAAAAAAAGAAAATACTATTAACTTGGTCTCGAGCGTCTACGGTTGTACCCAAAATGATCGGTTATACTATTGCTATTCATAATGGTAAAGAGCATATACCTATTTATATAACAAATAATATGCTTTACCATAAATTAGGAGATTTTGTACCTACTCGTCTTTGCCCGGAACATCCAGGCAAAGACGATAAGAAATCTAAAAAAGACAAGAAATCTAGTCGTTAAATTTCAAGAAAGTGAATATGAAAATATCTAAAAATAAGAGGAATACCGAAGTACGCGTTTTAGCCAAAAATTTAAAAATGTCTACGCAGAAAATGCGTCGAGTAATCGATCAAATTCGTGGTTGTTCTTATGCACAAGCATATACTCTATTGAAATTAATGCCGTATAGAGCTTGTTATCCCATATTCCAACTACTTTGTTCTGCAGGAGCAAATGCTAAAAATAATTTGGGGCTTAAAGAAAAATTTTTATTCATTAGTAGAGCCGAAGTAAACGAGGGTACTGTTTCAAAGAAATATCAAATTAGAGCTAAGGGACGTTCCTTTCGTATAAAAAAAAAAACTTGTCATATAACTATTGTTTTGAAAGAACTATCAAATCTAATTGAATTTGAAATTTCAGAGAATCTGAAAAGGAAAATATCACAATATGGGACATAAAGTAAATCCAATGGGTTTTAGACTTGGTCTAACTCAAAATCATAATTCTGTTTGGTTCGCACAAAAGAGAGAGTATACAAGAACTCTTCGAGAAGATATAAAAATACATAAATGCATCGAATTTTTTTTCCAAAGACATCAGAGAAAATCTTATCTAGGAATTGGAAGAATAGAAATTCAGAGAAAGATTGATTTAATCAATATAATAATCTATATAGGATTTCCCATTTTTTTCAAAAATGAAAAAAATGAAATTACACGAGTAAAAAACGATATAAAACGTACTCTTTATTTGCGTGATCAAAAGCTTAACATAAATGCAGAAATATTAGCCAAACCTTATCAAAAAACTAATATACTTGCTGAATATATCGCTTTGCAACTAGAAAAGAGAGTGGCTGTAAAAAAAATATTACAAAAAGCTGTTGAACTAGCCAAAAAAGACGAAATAGAAGGGATTCGTATACGAATTGCAGGACGTCTTGGCGGACGAGAAAGAACTCGTAAGACAAAAATCAAATTAGGCAGAGTTACTTTACAAACACTCCGAGCTGAAATGGATTATTCCTCTTTTACAGTTCGCACAATCCACGGGGCATTAGGAATTCAACTTTGGATCTTCATGAAAGAACAATAATTGTTGTAATTGTTGTAATTACTATAAAAACTATCCCATTATTATATAGAAAAATGAATTATTTAAGATTGAATAGAATTTCCATTTTCTAATAAAAATTATGCTATGCTTAGTGTGCGACTCGTTAAAACTAAGCTTTTTTTTTTACTTTTGAACTTTATTACACGTAAGAAGTATTCTTTCGTGAAGCAAAATAAGATAATATCGAAAAAAAAAAATCGAAGAATCAATACTATTTTTTATGGTATTGTATGGTTCATAAATAAGCCTACCTTGAAAGTGTAATAAAGCAGAAAAGTCGTTATCGACCTCATTTTATAAAAAGAAAAGAGCTTTGAGTCGATGGGAACTAAGTCAACCAATTCTGTAAAAAAAAAAAAAAAATGAAAGTTAAGCTCCACTGTAGAAGAAAAGTAAACCTAAGCAATATTTTGTTGGAAGCTATAGAAACGATGAAACTTGTGGATATATTGTTATCATAGGATAGGATGATGAATAAAACCAAAAAAAATAAGAAAAGTATCTACTAAAGAGTCTATATTCATCTGTGAATCTTATTGTTTAGTTGAAGTTTTATATTATTGATTTAGAAGTTACTGGCCTAAACTGTTTTAGAATGGAAATCTTTACTATCACAGGGAGCCGGATGATAAAAAATTTTCATGTCCGGTTTTGAATTAGCGAAGGGAATAAAAACTATGATAACGGAATCCATCGACTATAACCCCAAAAAAACGAAATTCCGCAAACAACATAGAGGAAGAATAAAAGGAAAGAGCCACCGGGGTAATCAGATTTTTTTTGGTAAGTTTGCTATTCAAGCACTTGAACCTGCTTGGGTTACAGCTGGACAAATAGAAGCAGGGCGTAGAACAATTACTCGTACTGCTCGACGTGGCATAAAAATATGGATACGTATATTTCCTGACAAGCCTATTACAAAGAAACCCGCTGACACTCGCATGGGTTCAGGAAAAGGTGATACCCTTTTTTGGGTAGCTGTTGTTAAACCAGGTCGAATACTTTATGAGATGGGAGAAGTTTCTGAAACTGTAGCTCGAAGAGCTGCTCAAATAGTAGCTTACAAGATGCGTATACGCACTCAATTTTTAAGAATTTAAATTGCCCAAATCAAAAAAAGATCTTCTTTTATCTTTTTTTGATTTGATACACTAACAAACTTCCTTGGAGGAAAAATGATTCAGCCTCAAACATATTTAAACGTTGCTGATAACAGTGGAGCACGAAAAATAATGTGCATTAGGATTATAGGAGCAAGTTTTCAAAGATATGCGCATATTGGGAATGTAATCATCGCTGTTATTAAAGAAGCAGTTCCTAATGCAAAAATAGAAGAATCTGAAGTTATTAGAGCAGTAGTTATACGTACTTCTAAAGAATTCCAACGTAATGATGGAACAAGAATACAAACTGATGAGAATGCAGCAATTATCGTTGATCAAAAAGGAAATCCAAAGGGAACTCGAGTTTTCGGTCCAGTTCTGCACGAACTGAGACATTGGAATTTTACAAAAATAATTTCATTAGCTCCCGAAGTGTTATGACTAATATGTACAAAGTACATAGAACAGGTTAACTGCAACTTAGACAAATGTCTCTATAAAAAAAGCATGTTTTTTTGAAAAAAAAAAAAAAAGAATAAAGAGAATTCAAAAAATAGATCAACATGGATACTATTACCAATTTGACTACATCAATCAAAAATGCTTACATAGTAAATAAACGAACAGTTCGAGTACCTGCGACTAGGATTAGTGAAAAACTCGGGAAAATACTTTTAAATGAAGGCTTTATAAATAATATTAGAGAGCATAAAGAAGGGAAAAAATCTTTTTTGATTTTTACTTTCAAATACAGGAAAAAGAAAGAAACAAGAATTACCCTAAAACGTATAAGCAAACCTGGTCAGCGAATTTATTCCAATTTTCGAAAAATACCAAAAGTTTTAAACGGGATAGGAATTGTAATTCTTTCTACTTCCCAGGGAATCATGACAGACCACGAAGCTCGACAAAAAAAAATTGGAGGAGAAATCTTGTGTTATGCATGGTAATAGATTCTACCCATTTTTGCTAGATATATATTTTCCAAAAAAGAAACATGAAAATGGAAAAACGACAAAATATGATTGAACTTGAAGGGCTAGTTATTGAGGCACATCCCGCTGGATTTTTTAGAGTCTTATTGGACAATAAAAAAACTGTTCTAGCTTATATTTCGGGTAACATTCGACAAAATAGTATACGAATACTTGTAGGAGATAGAGTCAAAATTGAACTCCATGTTTGTGATTTGACTAAAGGGCGTATAATTCATCGATTTAGAAAAAGCTAATAGAATTTCGTTTCAATTTTCAATAAAACAATAAGATAGCAAAAAATAGAAAAATGATCCATACTTTTTCTAGCTCAAAGAGCAAAAAAGTTTCTAGCTCAAAGAGCAAAAAAGAATAAACACATTTAATTCAAATAATATGAAACTACGCGCTTCTGTTCGGAAAATTTGTTCGAAATGTCGACTAATTCGTAGAGGAAAGCGAATTTATGTAGTTTGTTTAAATCTAAGACATAAACAAAAACAAGGTTAATTTTTTTATCTTTTTTTTTTTTTTTTCAATATGCATTTTATAGGCTTAGAGATATATATAACAAATTTTAGGGTATAACAGTACAATAATGAAACCAAAATCTATGTGGAATTTATCTAAAAATAGACGTATTAAAAAAGAAATACGTAGAGTAGACCGTGGAATCATTCACATACAATCAAGTTTTAACAATACAATTATTACCGTTACCGATGTCTTGGGACATGTGCTTTCTTGGTCGTCTGCTGGTGCATGTGGCTTTAAAGGCCCAAAAAAAGGTTCAGCTTTCGCTGCTCAAACAGCAACAGAAAACATAACTCGTACTGTAGTTATTAACCGCGCAGCCATCCTGATAACGGGTTGTGGTAAGGGACGAGACGCGGCATTACGAGTCATTCAACATAGTCGAATACTGATACGTGCAGTACTTGATATAACACCCAATCCGCATAATGGATGTAGACCTCCTGTCAAAAGACGTGTATAACTTTTCATTATATGATTTGGAATGAACTAAAAACTGCAGAATCTTCACCACGATGGAAGTGCTTGGAATCGAGAACAGACAGTAAACGATCTCATTATGGTCGTTTTTCCATATCTCCGCTTTTGAAAGGTCAAGCTAATACACTAGCTATTGCTATACGAAAAACTTTACTTCAAGAAGTCAAAGGAACATATATTACGTATGCAAGATTTCAAAAAAATATTCTACACGAATATTCTTCCATAATAGGTATTAAAGAATCAGTTCATGACATTTTAATGAACTTGAAACAAATTGTACTTAGAAGTGAATTGTACGGAATTCACGAAGCATCTATTTGTACTGTTGGACCTAAGAATGTAACAGCTCAAGACATCATATTACCATCTTCTATTCAAATCATTGATGATACCCAGCATATAGCTAGCCTTACTAAACGAATCCCCTTCAATGTTACATTGAAGATTGAAAAAAAGAAAAGGTATACTATAGAAAATATGAAACAACCAAAGGACATATTTTTCCCCATAGATGGTGTTTCTTTACCGGTTCAAAATGTGAATTTTAGTATTCATTCTTATAAGAGTTCAGATAACATACAAGAAATGCTTATTTTCGAGATATGGACAAACGGGGGATTAACTCCTAGAGAAACCATTTACGAAGCTTGTTGGAGTTTACTTGACTTAATTATTCCGTTGCTTTGCGTAGAACAAAATATAAAAAATAGCCAAAAGAAACCCAACCCTCTATCTTTAGTTACTAAAGATAGAAACAAAAAAAAATAGGGAGGAGGGTTACGTGAAATAGATTTTTTTTTATTAAAGTGTATAATACACTTTAATAAAAAAAAATTTGTTATGAAAAACTTTGAGTGAAAATAGACTAAAAATTACATTAGAAAAGTCCTAAGGTTAACGACTCTTCAATAGGCAAAGCAGCTCCGATACCTAACCAAAGGGATAAGGCAGTACCGATAAGAAAAACTGTTGTAGCTACTGGACGACGAAAAGGATTTTGAAATTGATTAACGTTCTCTAAAAAAGGTACTGTTAATAAACCCACAGGTACAGAGGTCATCAAAAGGACACCAAAAAATTTATTCGGTACTGTACGAAGTATTTGGAAAACTGGGAAAAAATACCATTCGGGTAAGATTTCTAAAGGAGTTGCAAAAGGATTTGCGGGTTCACCAATCATCGATGGTTCTAACACTGCTAAACCTATCGTACACGCAATAGTACCTAAAATAACTACCGGAAAAATATATAAAAGATCATTAGGCCACGCGGGCTCTCCATAATAATTATGTCCCATTCCTTTAGCTAATCGCGATCTTAATACAGGATCTTTTAAATCGGGTTTTTTTGTTATTGGGATAAGTAGATCTTATCTTTCTAGATCTATCCCCCGTAAGATCCGGACATGCCAATTTGAATCATCCGGCTCAAACAAGAATTTAAAGAAATAACAAGCAAAGAATTCTATGCTATAAAATGCTTTTACCCAAGTACGCATGAAAGAAATTGTGAAACAAAATACTCGCTTTCTGGGTCATCTTCATCCTTGTAATTTTTTTGATAAACAAAAAAGGTCTAAAGTTTATTTTTAACAAGGTATTGACTTGTTAATGAAATTCCCTTTACTTTTCCTTAGATCCTTTTTTTTACTCCGATAGTTATTCTGTTAAAATGCAAAGGAAATGAGTGCATTTTATAACTATGAAAATAAGAAATTGACTAGAATTCACGGAGCCTATACAAATCATAGAAAAAAAAGTCTACCCAGATTAGGAACTTTCTTTTTCTTTGAGAAAGACGTTGGGATAAGGGGAATACACAGGATCTTTCTGTGGCAGATTTAATCCGACAGGCTTAATCAATAATTCAAGTCACACACTCCCATAATCCATTTTCTCCATTGAATTTTTCTTTTTATTTGAAATCCTTAAGGAAAAGGAAGAATCCGAAGAATCTAGCTCGAAAAAACAAGCAATATTCTTGGCAAGTATGTTATACCCTAAAAAAAAAAAAAATTATTTTTCTTTTTATAAAGGACCCGAAATACCTTGTTTACGAATCATTAGAAAATGCATTAGCATAAATATTGCACTAAGAAGTGGTAATATAAAGGTATGTAAACTATAGAACCGAGTTAAGGTCGATTGACCCACGCTAACACTTCCACGTAATAACTCAACTAAAGAAGAACCTATTACAGGAATAGCCTCGGGTACGCCAGTTACAATTTTGACTGCCCAATAACCAATTTGGTCCCAAGGTAAAGAATAACCAGTTACACCAAAAGAAACAGTCAGTACAGCTAGAATAACTCCAGTAACCCAAGTTAATTCACGAGGTTTTTTAAAACCACCTGTTAAATAAACACGGAATACATGCAAAATCATCATGAGAACCATCATGCTTGCTGACCATCGATGAATTGATCGAATTAACCAACCAAAATTGACTTCACTTATTATGTACTGAACCGAAGCAAAAGCTTCGGTAACTGTTGGACGATAGTAGAAAGTCATAGCAAAACCGGTGGCCACCTGTACCAAAAAACAAGTTAATGTAATTCCTCCGAGACAATAAAATATATTAACATGAGGAGGAACATATTTACTAGTGATATCATCTGCAATTGCTTGAATCTCTAGACGCTCTTCAAACCAGTCATATACTTTATCGAGATAGGTTAACCCCTTCAAAAAACTGTACATGAAACTTTCCCTTCGTACAGCTTAAACAAAAATACCGTAATTGAGGTAATTATCTATAACATATATAAGATAATGCCAAAATTTCAAGTAGGCTCAATAAAGGCCTTTTGAAGAATCTTTTCTTCCATTCATAATTTATGAATTTCTGTTTAATGAATAGGATTTTGATTGTTTAAACCTGAAAAAGAATTAACAAATTGTTCTAAACCTCAGATTTTGTTTTTACTCCGAAGATTCACTTAACAAAAGGTTCTTTGGGTAAGGTCCTGTTGGATTTTTTCAGAGTCGAAATCTTTGTTGTTATTCATTTAGATACAAAGTAAAAATTACAACAGTAAATCCTAGTTCAGACCTTTTTTCTATAATAAAAAAGAAAACTCGTGCTTTAGAAATTCTAAGTTAACCTCCAACGAGGAAAGATTATCTAAAGATAACAGACTAGTCTTCTGTACTATTAATATCGAATGTAACAAGTCGCACACCCATTTTTTTTTTGTAAATTCTTTTCAAAAATGACACGATCAAACTATCGTAAAACAAAAATAGAACGAACCTAAATAAAATCAATATCTCTTACGTTATTTTTAGAAAAAGTTTGAGATCCAGTTCTATACCCAACTAACAGGAATTCCGGTCAATAAAATAGACGAATTATAGATCTCCAATAAAAGAGATAAAAATACTGCAAATAAAACCATTGCAACAACCATAAGGGCAGTAGTTCCCCATCCGGGGGCGACTTTACCATATTCACGATTAAGTGGTTTTAAGTAACTCCCTACCCCAGTTTTTCTTGGTCTGGTTCTGGAAGTATCATTCACGGTTTGTGTAGCCATATAAAATATTTTGTTGAAATCTGTTAACTTTGTATACTATGTTTTTATTTATTAATATAGTATAATTAGATAAATTCTTTTTATTAGTTACCTAAAAATGGAAACTGCAAACTTAGTCGCTATCTTTGTATCGTGCTTGCTCGTAAGTTTAACAGGATATGCCCTATATACATCCTTTGGACGACCTTCTGAAGGTCTTATAGACCCCTTTGACAATCATGAAGACTAAAACAAACAAAAAAGGGAAGTCCATGTGGACTTCCCTTTTTTGTTTGTTTTATTTAATTTTCTTTTCCTCCTTTAGTCGGAACTTTGGGCGGTTCTCTAAAGAAAATAGCAAAAAATAGAATTCCTAAAGTCGAAACCAAAAGGAATGTATAAACCAATGCTTCCATAGATTCAATCGTTTTTTTTTTTTACAACTTTCGTACTAAGTAATAAGTAATAGACGTAAGTCTTTATATGACTTGTTTTTTTGTGGTAGGATCTCCCAATTTTTGGAATGCTCCAAATTCGACTTGCGCATTTAATTCTGGATCGATACCAGCAAAAATATCTCGGAATAGTGTTCTAGAACCATGCCAAATGTGTCCAAAGAAGAAAAGAAGAGCAAAAGTAGCGTGTCCAAAAGTAAACCAACCTCTTGGACTACTCCGAAAAACCCCATCTGATTTTAAAGTAGCACGATCTAATTCAAAAATTTCCCCCAATTGAGCACGTCTCGCATATTTTTTCACTATAGTAGGATCGCTAAAACTTACTCCATCAAGTTCTCCACCATAAAACTCGACAGTTACGCCGACCTGTTCCACGCTATATTTGGATTCTGACCTCCTAAAAGGAACATCCGCTTTCACAACACCTTCTTTGTCCACTAGAACTACTGGAAATGTTTCAAAAAAAGTAGGCATACGACGAACAAAAAGTTCGTTTCCGTCCTTATCCTTGAAAATGGGGTGTCCTAACCAACCAATAGCTATTCCATCTCCATTGTCCATTGCACCCGCTCGGAATAATCCACCTTTAGCAGGATTGTTTCCAATGTAATCGTAAAAGGCTAGTTTTTCAGGAATTTTAGACCAAGCTTCGGACAGACTTAAATTTTTATTCAAACCAGCGCGAACTCGTCGATCTATTTCTTGTTGAAAGTACCCCTGATCCCATTGATATCGAGTCGGACCAAATAATTCAATTGGGGTTGTTGCTGATCCATACCACATGGTTCCAGCAACAATAAAAGATGCAAAAAAAACAGCAGCAATACTGCTAGATAAAACGGTCTCAATATTTCCCATACGTAATCCTTTATACAATCGTTGAGGAGGACGAACACTGAGATGAAATAGACCTGCGATGATTCCCAATAGACCTGCAGCAACATGATGCGACGCTATTCCTCCTGGAACAAAAGGATCAAAGCCTTCAGCTCCCCAAGCTGGGCTTACAGGTTGTATTTTTCCAGTAAGTCCAAAAGGATCAGAAATCCAAATTCCAGGACCATATAAACCTGTAACATGAAAAGCTCCGAATCCAAAGCAAACTACTCCGGAAAGAAATAAATGAATACCAAAAATTTTTGGTAAATCTAAAGAAGGTTTTCCTGTGCGCGGATCTGTAAATATTTCAAGATCCCAGTATACCCAATGCCAGATCGCTGATAAAAAACATAAACCTGAAAACACAATATGAGCTCCAGCGACACCCTCGTAACTCCAAAATCCCGGATTAGCTTCAGTTTCTCCAGTAATACTCCATCCGCCCCAAGATTCTTTTATTCCTAAACGAGTCATAAAAGGTAAAATAAACATACCTTGTCTCCACATAGGATCAAGAACAGGATCAGATGGGTCAAAAACTGCTAATTCATACAAAGCCATTGAACCGGCCCAACCTGCTACTAAAGCTGTATGCATTATATGCACAGAAATTAACCGGCCAGGATCATTCAAGACAACAGTATGCACACGATACCAAGGTAAACCCATTAAACACCTCTTTTTCAAAAAAAAAAGATTGAACTTTCTTACATTATAAAAACACACTGAATTTTAGGTTGGATCATCCTTCCTTTTATAAAACTATGTTGAATAAAAACACCGGTAGGAGAAGCAAAAATATTTTATCTTTTATGTTTCAATTTACAAAATTTAAGGATTGGTACCATTAAAAAAAACAAAAAAAATACTTACAAAATTTGGAAAACAAAAAGAAAGAGAAGAAGGAGAATAAAAAGAGAAAAAAAGGATCTAAAAAAAATGCCCCTTGGTATCCCAAAAGTTCGTTTTTTTGGTGAAGATGACCCTCCGTCAAGAAAAGAAGATGATAGAACTCCTCAAGAGATTCAATTTAATCACTTTTTTGAAGAGACAACAATACCTAAGCCTAAACGAAAGAATGAGACCCCATGTACTTTTCCGGTTCTAGGATCAAAAAAAACTAAGAATAATATAATGCATGAGGCACCTATTATGACTTTGGCAAAAGATAACGAAACAGGAGAGGATAAAGAGCCGGAAAACAAAGATAATAAAAAGAAAAAAGAAACAAAAGAAGAAGTTTTGGACTGGGCTGACTTATAGTGTGACTTGAATCTCGTATAGATTTTATGGAATTTTTCCATTCATTTCCCGTCTGATGGAATGATTTTTACTTTATTGGATCGTTTTTTTTTTTTTGGAAAAGAACCCAACGCATAAAGTATTTTTATATTGTTCGTTTTTTATACTATAAAAGAAAGTTAAATCCAAGGTTATTTTGAAATTTCATTCATTTCCGCCCATCCAACTTTTGAGCAGATATAATCTATATATATATTAATTATATTCTACTCTTAGTCATCTTAGTATATAAACCTAACTTACATAAACTTCCTTAATCTATAAGTAAGAGGAATAAGAGATCATTTGTATAGGAATAGAAGTAAAACCTAAAGATTAGATGCAGAACTCGGTAAAGGGAACAAGCAAACTGTTTTGTTTAATTTTAAACGTTTCAGAAAGTAGTCCAATACTTTTGAAATTTAGAATTATTAGCGTTACAAAAAAAAATTGGACCAAGTTTTGGAAAACAAATAGCCTTTTTCGTTTCCTAGCGACTAGAGCCGTATGTTGGGAAAAGTACACGTACGGTTCACAAGGAGAGATTGCTCTTATCTACTCCAATCGACGTAATGTCTAGAACTCGTTGCATTTTTTTAGGGCAACCCGTTGATGAAGATATTGGAAGTATATTTGTAGGTATTTTGCTTTACTTGTTTATAGACGATATACGTAAAGGAAAAAGTAGACAGATTTTCATGTATATAAACTCGTGTGGCGGAGCTATATTACCCGGTCTAAGTATCTTTGATATTATGCTTCAGCTTAGAGAAACAATACATACAATCGGTCTTGGCCTAGTTGCTTCAACAGCAACCTTAGTTTTAAGTGCCGGAACCTTTGGATTTCGTAATACAGGGCCTCATAGTAGAATAATGATCCACCAACCAAGAGCATCTCTTCGTGATGGACCAGCCTGGCTTTTTGCGAAGGACGCTTTTTTTGTTCAACAGTTGCGAAAAATGATTGTACAATGTTATTGTCTCAGAACACCCCAATTCGAAGAATTAATAGAAAATGCCCTTGACAAAAATACTTACATGTCACCAGAGGAAGCAGTTGATTTCGGACTTGTTGATAGAATAGCACTTCCAATGTGGGAACCAAACAAGGAAGAACCTCCCTTTGAAATTCCAGAAGAAGGAAACGAAGGTTTTGGGCTAATCCCAAACCATGTTTTAGAAGAAGCTAGAAGAGCTAGAAAGATTAGAAGCACTAAAGGTGCTGTACAGATTGAGCAAAACCTTTCTCTACAATTCGACGAATAAATAATCAACTCTAGGATAGAGAGAAGTTCAAGATAAAAAAAAAAGAGTTTTCTAAAGCCTGGTTAGGATTGATCCTAACCAGTAAAATTGAATAAACCACCAAAATGCCCACACTTCCTCAACTTATTAGAATTGCGAGACAACCAAAAAAAAAGGTAGGCAGTTCTCGTGCTCTTCAAAAATGTCCTCAACGCAGAGGAGTTTGTGCTAGGGTGTATGTGCGACTCGTTTAGATCAGAAAAAACTAGAACGTTCTTCCAAGAAGAGCTTTCTTGTTATCAAAAAGTAAAGATCTATCATCTCTAGGAAGATGAAATTTATGGTTTTTGTTGGTGCAAATCCAATCACTTGGATCTGAGATGAAAAGCAATTCCTCTTTGGCAGAAAACAGTCATTCGGAGCAGGGAATCATCAAAATGAAAAACTTCTTTTTGTTGCAAATGACGGAAAAATAAGATCAGCTACTCCGCTAATTCTCGAAATAACATGTCGTTACTGTACTTGAAATTTTTTGAAGTTTTTAAAGAAATTTCCTTTTTTTTTGGGGGGGGAGGGGTAGAGCTGAAGACGGTAGATAATACAAATTACCAAAAGCATACTCTTTTAGTTTTAGCTCCGGCATATAGAGAGGACCTCGCCGTTAGAGAAAGAACCATATAGACGAAGAAACCCATAATTATTCAAATCTTTTAGTGAAATAAGTGATTCTTTTTGGTTGGGAAGGTTAGAATAGCTAAAGCCTTTGGAACATTTCTTTTCCAAAAAAGAAAAGTCAGTATATAAATAAACTAAACATATATATAAGAATTTCAATTAATGACCAGAGTAAAACGCGGATATATAACTCGACGTCGCCGAAACAAAAATCTCGCTTTTGCGTCAGGATTTCACGGGTCCCATTCCAAACAGTTCCGAGCTGCTAAGCAGCAGAAGCAAAAAGCTCTAACCTCGGCTAAACGCGATCGACTGAAACAAAAGAGAAATTTTCGCTGCTTGTGGATTGTTCGAATTAATGCAGCAGTTCGTCGTTTAGGGGTTCCTTACAATAAATACATAAACTGTATGTACAAAAAGCGGTTACCTTCAAATCGGAAAACACTTGCGCAAATAGCTACATTAGAGAATAATTCTTTTTATATCATTTCGAAAAACATTTTGGCATAAAAAAGAAAAAAAATCCCCGGGGATCCCCTCCGGGAAATGGAAAATCATGAACTTTGACGTCACTCATAAAAAAACGCAAAAATTACAATTTTTTCAACTTTTTTTTGACCATAAAAGGTAGCAATCCTAGAATACGAGCTCGTTTAATAGCAATAGATATAAGACGTTGTTGTTTACAGGTTAAATTATTCACTTTCCTGGATAAGATTTTTCCGCGCTGGCTAATAAATTGATTAATTAGACTCATGTTTTTATAATTGATCTGATTCTCTGACTTTATTAGATTAGGTTTTTTTGGAACTTTTGGGTAACGTTTCCGACTACCAGATGGTATCTCAGGCTTATATCGTTTAAAATCAAAAGATTGCTTAGACATATTAATATCGTTTAAATAAAAGGTTTATGAGAAAATAGTTTCTGTGAACTGTTGTTGTTATGTATTCCGTTTATTTCTTTCTCTCTTTGTGAATGGTATGTTTCAAACAAAAAGGACAAAATTTCTTTAATGCCAAGGGCATGGATGTATTGTATCGATTCTTTTTAGTTGTATATCTAAAAAGGTTACAATTAATACATTCTAAAAAAATTACCACTCGTGCGCCTATGTTTTCTGACATTTTTGTAGTAGTCTATTTTATTTCTTTTTTTTGAATCAAAAAAAGAACGTCAGGCGATATATTCCTAGTTCCATCAATTTATTTCAAATCCTTTTTTTTTTTTATTTATAATATAGAGCGTTAAAAAGAAAAAGGAAAACTAAGAGCATCCGGGAAAAACCGATTTATTTCAATTAAAAAACCAGCTAAAGAACCAAACCATAAAGTTGCTAAAACGGGTGCTGTCGAAAGATATTTTTTTATATATTGCATAAAGCATTTATTTTCCTTTTATATTTAAAAGTACTTTAAAAAGTCGACTAATTCTACCATTACCTAACCTAGGTAAGAAACGTTACTAATTTCTTATAGTATGACGGCGTTTGAATTTTCTATTTTGTCGAAAAAAAAAAAAAGACTTTTCGTATGTATTAGAGATTAAAATAACATTGTTGATTAATCCATTGATTCTAAGGGATGTAGCGCAGCTTGGGTAGCGCGTTTGTTTTGGGTACAAAATGTCGCAGGTTCAAATCCTGTCATCCCTATCTATTCATTAAAACTAATCGGACTGGCTAGTCTTTAATCACAGAGAGTGGATTAAGTCATATCCCAAAAAAGCGCTCTTAGTTCAGCTTGGTAGAACGTAGGTCTCCAAAACCTAATGCCGTAGGTTCAAATCCTACAGAGCGTGATTCTGATAATTCAGTGCCTGAATTAAAACTCCAACTGATCGCCGCGTCGATACTGTAAATATGCTGTTACAAAAAGTCCAGCCAAAGTAATAGGAATTAAACCTAATACAATCCCGGATAACAGAGTTTCAACCATTTTCATTCAAAAAATTAGAAATTATAGCTATATCAAATAGTACCATGAAATCGCGATGGAATTCCATAATCAAACGTTTTTTTTTTTTCAATTAAACAATGTCAAAAAAATTGATTTAAATAAGTCTTATCTTGCTAAACCCAATAAATAGAATTAAGGTGAAAAAAAGAAAAACTAATAAAAACCCAAAATAACTAATTAGAATAGGCATGAAACAACTAAAATCAATTCAATAATGATATATTTAAGAGATAAATAACTAAAGTTTTCTAATAAGTAAGATATAGTACCGACGTTTCTATAATATAAAAAAAAGATATATTTTCTTTTTAATTTTAATTAAAGAGTGGTTCAAACAATTTTCTATCAAATTGTTAGTATAATGGTCAAGTAGAAATCCATCCTAACTTATTTTAATTTTAAGAATTTACAAAAGAAAAGACCGTAAAAACCTTTTTCTGCTTTTGTATTTTCTAGTTTAGGGGATCAATTCCCTTTGCCGATATAAAATAGAATTAATATTCATTAATTCATTATTATTGGAGTTGCATATGTCTGGAAATACCGGAGAACGATCCTTTGCGGACATTCTTACAAGTATTCGATACTGGGTTATTCATAGCATTACTATACCTTCTCTGTTTGTTGCAGGTTGGTTATTCGTCAGTACAGGGTTGGCTTATGATGTTTTTGGAAGTCCTCGACCAAACGAGTATTTCACAGAAAATCAACAGGAAGTTCCTTTAATAACTGGCCGTTTTGATTCTTTAGAACAGCTGGAGCATTTTACTAAATCTTTTTAGGAGACACTAATGACTATAGATAGAATCTATCCAATTTTTACCGTTCGATGGCTGGCTATTCACGGTTTAGCTGTCCCTACAGTCTTTTTTTTGGGATCCATTTCTGCAATGCAGTTCATCCAACGATAAAATATTAAGCTATGACACAATCAAATCCGAACGAACAAAGTGTAGAATTAAATCGTACCAGCCTATACTGGGGATTGTTACTTATTTTTGTACTTGCTGTTTTATTCTCCAGTTACTTTTTCAATTAAAAAAAAAAAAAAAACACATACAAATCTTTTTTTTTTTCATTCTGAAAGAAATGATTTATAACAAAATTTAGAACGATTTTTTTTGAGTATAACTATTAAATTTCAATAAAATGGAAGAGGAGTAATAAACATGGCTGATACTACCGGGAGAATACCTCTTTGGTTGGTAGGTACTGTAACGGGTATTCTTGTAATTAGTTTGGTCGGTATCTTTTTCTACGGCTCCTATTCAGGATTAGGGTCATCCCTATAATAAGAAAATATACTTAACTGACCTTACCTTAAAAGGTAAGGTCGGCATCTTTCAAACTTTTAGTCAAAGTATGATGACCTATCATAAAAACGAAAAAAAAAAAAAAAAAAAAGAGAAAATACGAGCTAAAAATTCATTTCGGATAATTGAACTTTTTCAAATTGTTTCTTTTTAAGTACCAGAAAAATCTGCGCCAAAACAACCGACGTTAAGAAGAATAAAAGACCTTGAATACGAAATGGGTCTTGCAGTACTATTTCCGCATTTACCTGACCAAATCCACCCACATTAGGATTATTTGTTAATGGTTGATCTGCCTTAACAAAATCACCTTCCGAAACAAGAAGTTCGGGGCCCGGAGGTATTATGTCAACACCAGATCGGCCTTGCGATATATTCTCAATCAGTACCTCGTATCCCCCTTTCTCTTTACGTAAAATTTTGCTGATTCTACCCGTTAATGAAGCATTAAATATTGTATTATTGCTTTGGCTACCATCAGGATAAACTTGACCTCTTCCTCTATTACCTCCGGCATATATAGGATATTTCCAGAAGTGCGATTCTTTTTTTAGAGCAGGATCCGGGGATAGGATTGGAAATACAATTTCCTTGTATTTTTGACCAGGAATAGGACCTATTACAAGAATATTTTTTTGGAAGGGGCGATAATTTTGAAAAGGTAGATTACCTATTTTTTCTTTTATTTCAGGAGAAATACGATCCGGAGGAGCTAGTTCAAAACCTTCGGGTAAGATTAAAACAGCTCCTACATTTAAGTTTCCCTTTTTCCCGTTAACTAGAACTTGTTTGATTTGTGTGTCATAAGGAATTTTCACAACTGCTTCAAAAACGCTATTAGGAAGCACAGATTGCGGAACTTCGATCTCTACAGGTTTTTTAGCCAAGTGGCAGTTGGCGCATACAATACGTCCAGTAGGTTCTCGAGGATTCTCATAACTTTTTTGGGCAAAAATAGGATATGCTTTTGAAAAAGAAATACGAGTTGTTATATTTATCGTTATGAAAGTGGAGATTGATAGAACCACCAATATTCTAATCCAATCAGAAACATTTTTTTTTTCCATCATTTTTCGTTTAAATTTTTTTTTTTGAAGAATCGAGAACTATTCTTTATCTCCGTTTCATTTATTATTCAACCTAAAGATGGTTTTTCATTTTACATTTATTCTTTAATATTATAAATCGAGAAGAAAAAAGGCCTGATTTTTTATTCATTCATCGAATGATAGATTACTACAAGAGACGGAGATATACGATTAAATCGGCGGAAAATCCAATATTTCAAAATTGTATCTAGAATAACAGGAAAAGTTGAAACAAGACTAAAAATGATTTGGTCATTATGCACAAATCCATAATTTTCAGAAATCCAACTGATAAGGACTTCCCAACCATGAGGTGAATGGAACCCAATGCATAGATCAGTCATTAAAAGAATTGAAAAAGCTTTCATTGTATCGTTTATACTATAGAAAATTTCTCGAATCCAAGAAAAGAAAATTGTAAGCTTTTTTTGACTCATAAAAAGAAAAGTGCTTAGAATAATAAATTCTAAAAGATTTGTTCCTAAATGTGTAACTATTTGGATACAATCTTTTTTGTACAACTCGAACAAAAAATTTTTTTTGAAATGTGTTTCCGAAAAATCTTCTACTGTTGTTTCAAAGAGCAAAAGTTCTTCTATTTGACTAACTCTTACTAGATTATTTTCTTCTTGTAAATAATCTAATATTTTGGATGAACTAGTATTCCACCAAAAAGTGACCCACGATTCTACGCATTTTTCTAGTGAAATAGAAATTAGACACGGCAATACTATAAAACATGCAACATATCGTAAAGAAACAGCTGCTCTATTTTGTGTAACTTCTATGTGATGAATAACTAATGAACTTGATTTATTCATGAGTTCTGATCGAAGTCGAGATATAATACGAATTATAGAATGAGGTATAAAACCCATGGATTCTTCTCAATTCATTTTTAAAATGAAAACTACAAATATTTTTATAAAATTGTCTATGTCTAATCAAACTCCTTCAATAGACACATGCAAAAAACGAGCTAATTCTACAGCTTTTTGTTCCATTTCTTTTTGATGAATTTTTTCCCCAGTACGAGCTAAAGGAATGTCTGGTAATCCCCTTACTTTCATATAAAGGACATGGTGGCTAGAAAAAAGACTTTTTTGTACTTGCATTGTGATCATCTGAACATTTTCGATAGAAAATCGTAAATAAACACGACGAGTTCTTCCTGGGAATCCCCAACGAAAAAGACATATAATTCCTTTTTTTTCATCAATCTGATTGTAACCACTACCCACATCAAAAAAAATTGTACACCAAAAATAAAAGCTAAAAAAAAGGCCTGCAATACCATAAAAACACATTATAATCCCTTGTGGAATAAAAAGTATTTTTTCAAAAAACAGTAGGGGTATAAGGTTCCTGCCAAGATAACTTGAAAATCCAACTATAAAAAAACCTAATGCACCTGCAAAAAGAACAGAGGCAAACAAAAAATTACTTTTTCTTCGAGAACCTTGGATAGACTCTATCCAAAGCCTTTTTGATTGATGATTCATATAAGTCATATCTCAATTAAATTGAAGTGAAGAGAAGGAATAAGCAAGGGCGAGACGGGCTATTCCTTACTTTCACTAGCTTTGTATCAACATTTTTAAGATTGGGAAACTAATTCTTCGTTTTCATAATATTTCATCTTTTTGGATGTACAAAAAAGAAAGTACCATTGTAAGGGCCGAGAAAACTAAACTCACTATAGGTACAAAAATGGAAGATAAGTTAGAATTTACCATAGAAAAAAAATAGAAATTTGTTTCTTTTTCTTTCTAACATTGTATATTATTCACAGACAATGCTAGAAAGAAAAATCGCACATCTGGAAGTGTATAAAGTTTTTTCTATATGAAATCTATTATGAGCTAGAAGGGGGTTGAACCCTTGACATCATGGTCTGGAACCGTGGGCTCTTTTCCACTGAGCTGCTAACTCCTGACCAAAAATACTAAGTAAACTCCAACAAGAATCAATGAAAGAGTCTGGGTAGACCCCCAGACCCCGAAAAATAGAAATCAAAAGTTTCCTAGTTCAAACTACTATAGCGTATCCATAGCAGCAAATTCAAACTTGATTTCTTTCCATACTTCACAAGCAGCAGCTAGCTCAGGACTCCACTTACAAGCTTCACGAATTACTTCATTCCCCTCACGAGCAAGATCACGTCCTTCATTACGAGCTTGGACACAAGCTTCTAAAGCAACCCGATTAGCTACGGCACCGGGTGCATTTCCCCAAGGATGTCCTAAGGTTCCTCCACCAAATTGTAATACAGCGTCATCTCCAAAGATATCGGTCAAAGCAGGCATATGCCAAACGTGAATACCTCCTGAAGCAACAGGCAGAACACCTGACATAGATACCCAATCTTGCGTGAAATAAATACCACGACTTCGATCTTTTTCAATAAAGTCATCACGAAGTAAATCCACAAAACCTAAAGTAATTTCTCGTTCTCCTTCAAGTTTACCTACGACAGTACCGGCATGAATATGATCTCCACCGGACATTCGTAATGCTTTAGCCAGTACACGGAAGTGCATACCATGATTTTTTTGTCTATCAATAACTGCATGCATTGCACGATGAATATGAAGAAGTAAGCCATTATCTCGGCAATAATGAGCTAAAGTGGTATTTGCAGTGAAACCTCCTGTTAAATAATCATGCATAACAATCGGAGCCCCTAATTCTCTTGCGAATACTGCTCTTTTTATCATTTCTTCACATGTACCCGCAGTAGCATTTAAGTAATGTCCCTTAATTTCACCTGTTTCAGCTTGAGCTTTATAAATAGCTTCCGCGCAAAAAACAAAGCGATCTCTCCAACGCATAAAGGGTTGAGAATTTACATTTTCATCATCTTTAGTAAAATCTAGTCCGCCACGAAGACATTCATAAACTGCTCTACCGTAATTTTTAGCAGATAGACCTAATTTAGGTTTGATGGTACATCCCAACAAAGGACGTCCGTATTTGTTTAATTTATCTCTTTCTACTTGGATCCCATGAGGTGGACCTTGAAATGTTTTGATATAAGCAGGAGGAATTCGCAAATCTTCTAGGCGTAGAGCTCGTAGAGCTTTAAAACCAAAAACATTCCCCACAATAGAAGTAAACATGTTAGTAACAGAACCTTCTTCAAAAAGGTCCAAAGGATATGCTACATAAGCAATAAATTGATTGTCTTCTCCCGGAACAGGTTCGATATCATAGCATCGTCCTTTGTAACGATCAAGACTAGTAAGACCATCAGTCCAAACTGTGGTCCATGTACCTGTAGAAGATTCAGCAGCTACCGCTGCGCCTGCTTCCTCGGGCGGTACTCCGGGTTGAGGAGTTACTCGGAATGCTGCCAAGATATCAGTGTCCTTAGTCTGATACTCTGGAGTATAATAAGTTAATCTATAATCTTTAACACCAGCTTTAAATCCTACGCTTGCTTTAGTTTCTGTTTTTGGTGACATAAGTCCCTCCCTAAATCAAATCATATTTCTGACAAGAACGAGGTCTGCTCGACATTTTCTTTTATAGACTCTTTTATTCCTTATTGGTAGATTTTGGATACACTTTTTATTTATTTTAAAATTTTTTTATATATAATGCAACCCAATTTTTACTTTGAAAAGTCATTCTTCTCAGAATATTTCTAGGATAAATGTATAAATATAAAAAAGATGTAGTTTATTTTCTTATTCATTGAACATGTAAAACAAAAAAAGATTGAATTATGCTATTAACCTACTACAAAAGAGTAAAATAAAATCGAGTTAGTTTTTGACTGATTCAATTGATTTTATATGGACTTCTTGGATTTTTTCAATCATGCTTTTAATTTTGATTTTTATGAGAACCCAAAGTTTTCTTTTTTTTGTATCAACAAAGATACAAAAAAATGTAGGACATATTACTCAAATAATTGGTCCGGTACTGGATGTATCCTTCCCTCTGGGGAATCTACCTAATATTTACAATTCTTTGATTGTGAAAGGTCAAATAGGCAGTAAGGAAATTAATATTACTTGTGAAGTACAACAGTTATTGGGAAACAATACAGTTAGAACTGTAGCTATGAGCGCGACAGACGGTTTGATGAGAGGAATGAAAGTAATTGATACAGGAGCTCCTCTTAGTGTACCCGTCGGTAAAATGACTCTGGGACGAATTTTCAACGTTCTTGGAGAACCTGTTGATAATTTAGGTCCTATAGACACAAGTACAACATTTCCTATTCATCGACCCGCCCCTGCCTTTTCACAATTAGATATTAATTTGGCAATTTTTGAAACAGGCATTAAAGTCGTGGACCTTTTAGCACCTTACCGACGTGGTGGCAAAATTGGTCTCTTTGGGGGAGCAGGAGTGGGTAAAACAGTGCTAATTATGGAGTTAATCAATAACATAGCTAAAGCTCATGGTGGTGTTTCCGTTTTTGGTGGCGTAGGAGAACGTACTCGTGAAGGAAATGATCTTTACATGGAAATGAAGGAATCCGGAGTAATCAATGAAAAAAATATAATAGAATCCAAAGTAGCTCTGGTCTATGGTCAAATGAATGAACCACCAGGAGCTCGTATGAGAGTTGGTTTAACCGCCCTAACTATGGCAGAATATTTCCGAGATGTGAACGAACAAGATGTACTTTTATTTATAGATAATATTTTCCGCTTTGTTCAAGCTGGATCTGAAGTATCCGCGCTATTGGGCAGAATGCCCTCTGCTGTAGGTTATCAACCAACCCTTAGTACAGAAATGGGTTCTTTGCAAGAGAGAATAACTTCTACTAAAAAAGGGTCTATAACCTCTATCCAAGCAGTTTATGTACCTGCGGACGACTTGACTGATCCCGCTCCTGCTACAACATTCGCACATTTGGATGCTACTACTGTACTTTCTAGAGGATTAGCTGCCAAAGGAATCTACCCAGCAGTTGACCCATTAGATTCCACATCTACTATGCTTCAACCTAGGATTGTAGGTGAAAAACATTATGAAATTGCACAAGAAGTGAAACAAACCTTGCAACGTTACAAAGAACTTCAAGATATTATAGCTATTCTTGGACTAGATGAATTATCAGAAGAAGACCGATTAACTGTAGCCAGAGCACGAAAAATTGAACGTTTTTTATCACAGCCCTTTTTTGTAGCAGAGGTTTTTACGGGTTCCCCAGGGAAATATGTTAGTCTTATTGAAACAACAAGAGGTTTTCAAATGATTCTTGCCGGAGATTTAGATGGTCTCCCTGAACAATCCTTTTACTTGATTGGTAATATCGATGAAGTTATAAAATGATAAGAGAAATCTACTGCGAAGGCTATTAATAAGTAAAATTTGAATTTAAAAAAATGACACTAAATCTTCGTGTATTAACTCCTACTCGAGTTGTTTGGGATTCCCAAGTAAAAGAAATCATACTTTCCACTAATAGTGGTAAAATTGGCATCTTACCAAACCATGCTTCACTTGTTACTGCTGTGGATATAGCGGTTATGAAAATACGTATTAATGAAAAATGGTCTACTATTGCTTTGATGGGTGGTTTTGCCAAGATAGAGCAAAATCAAATTATTTTATGGGTAAATGATGCAGAGAAGGGTGTTGACATTGATCCTCAAGAGGCACAGGAAGTTTTTCAACAAGCTAAAGCTAACGCAAATCGAGTTCTAGGCAAAAGACAAAAAATTGAAGTTGATCTAGCTATCAAAAGAGCTAGAACCAGATTAGAAGCTATAAACGCAGTTTTACCTAATTAGAGCTCCCCCCCCCTTTTTTTCGGGGGGGCTCGAGCCAGTCTTAGAAGATACCTACTATTGGATTTGAACCAATGACTCTCGCCTTATGAAAGCGATACTCTAACCACTGAGTTAAGTAGGTCATATACATATAAATAACATTTTTGCAAACAATGATATATTAAAACATAGATAACATCCTTTTCTCATCAAATTGATTCAATAAAATGAAAAATGACCTTGACAGAAAAGGATCTGTTTATATATCAGGAGGGAAAAATAGTATGACTAGAAGCAATAGAAATATTGATTCATCTGAGTTGAGATGATATGGTCTCGGTTTTATCTCCATTCAAAGTATATAACGAGTATGAAACCTCAGAAAAATGGTTATTACTTTATGAACTTTGAGGTGTATAAGAAATCAAAATCTAGGTCTTAGTCTATGTTCATCAAAGAAAAACTCTTTGCAAGATGGATGAGATTTTGTGAGAAATATAAAAAAATATCGAGCAAAAAGAAGAGTCATCAAGACAATATGATTTGGATTCTGCTTTACCAAGAAGGTTCGACTAAAAAAAGAATTAATCGAAATCACAGCATAAGGATAAAGCTTTAAATTACTTTACTTAATAGTAATCAAAACAGAATTGAATACCAGGAACCAGAATTGAACTGGTGACACGAGAATTTTCAGTCCTCTGCTCTACCAACTGAGCTATCCCGGCCGGTAACACGAATTTTTTCTCACAGAGTGATAACTAAACTTACTATGACTATGCTCACCCTTTATTTTAAAATAAACTAATAAATTAGTCAATCCAACACTAATATTTGCAATATTTTCCCAAACTTGGGGATAGAGGGACTTGAACCCTCAAGGTCTCGTAGACCAACGGATTTTCTGACTACTCCAAATTTCATTGGTGCTGAAAAGAACATGTAGAAATGGGCTCTCTCTTTATTCGCTCTATAACGGATTTCTTTTCTCTCTAAAAAATGAAATCCAGTTGATTTGAATGATATTCATAGTTAGAATAACTTCCATCGAGTCTCTGCACCTATCTACCTTTTTTAGTCAGAGAATCCTCTGACTTGGATTTGGCTCAGGATTGCCCATTCGAACTATCTCGGGTTTCCCTGTATTGGAAAGCTATCATTTAGTAGGATTTCCTACTAAAGCTCAATTTAATCAAGTCCGTAGCGTGTACCAATTCCGCCATATCCCCTTCTACTTAAGTGTAAGAAGCCTAGTATTCAGATCAACAAATTTTCAAAATGTTCAAACTCAAAAACAAAGAAAGCTAGACGTTTCTTTTTTTCAAGAAAAAATTAGTTTGTTCTAGAATAGTTTCGCATAAATCAACTATTGCAGCATTAGACTGTTTTGCTTAGTTCAAAGATTAGAGCATCGCACTTGTAATGTGATGCTAATCGGTTCGATCTCGATAGCAGACTTTTTCCTATTTCTGTTATCTCTAGAATAGAAAGAAAATGTGAAGGTATAGAAAATATCTGCAGATAGATATCAAAATCAAAGATGGAAAAAGTTCTTTTTACTCATAGCAAAAAGAACTTGATAGAATAGATCGGGACTGACGGGACTCGAACCCGCAACTTCCGTCTTGACAGGGCGGTACTCTAACCAATTGAACTACAATCCCTTTACCTTTTTTTAGTTTTTAGTAAACTTGGTCCGATCTTTTTTTTCCTTCCCAGCAAGTATCTGCTTGTTCTCTTTTCTATCTAACAACATTGAAACTAAAGCTTTGGGTCGAGCTGGATTTGAACCAGCGTAGGTATAATGCCAACGAGTTTACAGCCCGTCCCCATTAACCACTCGGGCATCGACCCGGAAAGAGAAAAGACTTTTTAAACCACTCCTTTTCTCGTACCCCTAGGGGAAGTCGAATCCCCGCTGCCTCCTTGAAAGAGAGATGTCCTGGGCCACTAGACGATAGGGGCCAGTATTCGCATAATATCCAACAAACTAGGAATTTGTCAAGTTCATAAACGTGGTTTTTGGATAATATCTAAGAATCCATAGTCCGAAAAGATATTTTGGACTGAAAAGTTTTCTGGGACGAAAGGATTCGAACCTTTGTAATAACAGGACCAAAACCTGTTGCCTTACCGCTTGGCGACGTCCCATTTTTATGTTTTCTGCTTTTCAACACTGTGTAGTGTAATATAAATAGAACTTAGATATTATTTGGTCATAATTTTGAAAAAGTTCAAAATTAGGAGAGGGGGGGGGGTTGATCTTTTTCTATTAGATCTAGTAAAATAATGTCTGAAAAAATTTTCAGTCAAACGATTCCTTTTTAAAACAATATAAACTCAAAACTGATTGATGGAGACCTGTAATGCTAACTATTCTTTTTTTCCAAAATACTTTTGTTGTTTCAAGCAATCTTTTTTTTTGTAAACTACCCGAAGCTTATGCGAATTTTGATCCACTTGTGAATATAATGCCAATAATTCCCGTGTTTTTTTTTCTATTGGCTTTTGTTTGGCAAGCAGTCGTAAGTTTTCGCTAAAAAAAAATATGTATTTTTATTTATTAATCTAATTAAAGATCTCGGAGATTACGCAATGCTTACTCTTAAGGTATTTGTTTATACAATAGTGATTTTCTTTATTTCCCTTTTTATCTTTGGATTTCTATCAAATGACCCAGGGCGTAATCCTGGCCGTAAAGAAGAGGGTTAATTAATTTCAATCAATAATAACATAACGGAGAGAGAGGGATTCGAACCCTCGATACGGGATTGTCCGTACAACGGATTAGCAATCCGCCGCTTTGGTCCTCTCAGCCATCTCTCCTAGCGAGAAAAAGATTAAGTTCATCACTTGCTGTGAATATATAAAAAGATTAAGTTATCGTGTCTTGACAAAAAAAGAGTTTTTTCTTTGTTCTAGATAGAAACTAAATAGATAATTATTCATAAAGTTCTTTCCCCAATTGGAAAGCTAAAATACTTGTTATCAAAGCCAAAACAAGGGCTAGCAACAATTGACCTTCTGATATCATTTGTCCCCCCTTTTTTTTATTTTGTTTTTCCTTTACATTTTATTATTCTTATTATTTCATTGTAACAATGAATTTTGCAGAAGGCTATAAAAAAAGGAAAACAGGCGGGTAATTCCTCCAAAATAGAATAAAAATTCAATTTAGTTATAGATGACTTTCGTTTATTTGAAGTTTGCACTTGGTGACCCTTAGGTTACTGAAGACCACAAAACCTATAAATAGATAACGAAACAAGCAGAAAGTTGGAATTTCTAGTTATTTTTTTCATTTCAAAAAATCGACTTAACAAAAACAAAAAAAAATGAACCCATATATGGGAGAAACTAACCTTTACTAGTTGGATATCCCCCATGAGCCGAATGAAATGAAATTTTCGTGTTCGATTCTCAATTAGAAGCATTCGAAATGTGTCATAACCTTTAACCCTCCAAGCTAATTATGCGGGTTCCATTTCCATGAAATGCTACCTGCTATTCTAGAAAACAATGGAATTCAAAATTTTTTTCTAAGTTGATCACGAAAACTCGTGATCAACTTAGAAAAAAAAAAAGAGAGAAAGAGCGTCCATCGTCTAATGGATAGGACAGAGGTCTTCTAAACCTTAAATATAGGTTCAAATCCTATTGGACGCATTATTTTTTAATTGAAGAACAAAAAGTTCAATTTGTTCTTTAATAGCTTCTCTTAACATCGTTTCTGCTTCTTCGGTTAATGTCTTAGTTGTACGTATAATTTCTCCGAATTGAGGTTTACTATTTTTTAAATACTCTCGTAATTGATCTAGAAATTTTTTAACAAATTGAATTTCGAATCGATCTAGATATCCATTTGTCCCAATAAAAATAGTAGCTATTTGCTCTTCAACACTTAAAGGGGCTGATTGAGGTTGTTTGAGTAGCTCGCGTAACCGTTGACCTCTTGCTAATTGATCTTGAGTACCTTTATCAAGATCAGAAGCGAATTGGGCAAAGGCTTCTAACTCTGCAAATTGAGCTAACTCTAATTTCAATTTTCCGGCTACTTGCTTCATTGCTTTTATCTGAGCCGCGGATCCGACTCTAGATACAGAAAGACCTACATTAATGGCAGGGCGTATCCCTGCATTGAAGAGATCGGCAGACAAAAAAATTTGTCCATCAGTAATAGAAATTACATTAGTAGGAATATACGCTGAAACGTCTCCAGCTTGTGTTTCTACTATAGGTAGAGCAGTAAGACTTCCTTCACCCAACTGATAATTTAATTTAGCTGCTCGTTCAAGTAAGCGCGAATGTAAAAAGAAAACATCTCCAGGGTAAGCTTCCCGGCCAGGTGGTCTTCTTAATAGAAGAGACATTTGTCGATAAGCTTGTGCTTGTTTAGATAAATCATCATAAATTATTAAAGTATGTTGCTTTTTATACATGAAATATTCAGCTAAAGCTGCTCCTGTATAAGGAGCAAGATATTGTAGTGTAGCAGGCGAATCTGCAGGTTCGGATACAACAATAGTATATTCTATTGAGCTACGTTCTCGTAATGTTTTAACTACTTGAGCTACAGAAGAAGCTTTTTGACCAATTGCTACATAGACACATATAACATTTTGTCCTTTTTGGTTAAGAATAGTATCTGTAGCTACGGCTGTCTTACCAGTCTGTCTGTCGCCAATAATTAATTCTCGTTGACCTCGTCCTATAGGAATCATAGAATCAATAGCAATAAGTCCTGTTTGAAGAGGTTCATAGACGGACCGGCGCGAAATAATACCCGGAGCAGGAGATTCAATCAGTCGGACTTCCGAAGCAGAAATTGGACCTCTGCCGTCAATAGGTTGGGCTAAAGCGTCTACAATACGACCTAAAAAAGCATCACTTACTGGTATCTGCGCAATTTTACCTGTTGCTTTCACGGAACTTCCTTCTTTAATTGTCAAACCATCCCCCATTAAAACAACTCCAACATTATTAGTCTCTAAATTTAGAGCAATACCGATTGTACCATCTTCAAATTCGACCAATTCCCCTGCCATTACTTCACAAAGACCATGAATACGAGCAATACCGTCTCCTACTTGAAGTACAATGCCCATATTAATCACTTGGACTTCGTTATTATATTGCTCGATTTGGTCACGTATAAGACTACTAATTTCGTCAGGCCGAATAGTTATCATGACTCCTCCTAATATATCTGTTTTGAAAAAAAGGAAAACCTATCTAGTCAAAAATTCTTTTCATGTCTTTAAGCTGATCAATATTATAGTCGATAATATATAAATGCAATTCGTTATTCAAGCAGTTAGTTAAAGTTATTAAAGCGTTTCGTAAAGCTTGACAAGAAACTTGTTGTCTTACCTGATCAATTACTATTTGTTGTTCAAAGCAAACAGTTTCATTTTTAGAATCTTCCAGTTGTTTTAAATTTGCTGAAGCAGCTTTAATGAGATTTTCTTTTTCTTCTTCAATTTGTAGGTATCCGTTTTTTCGAATTTCATTTACTCTTTTTTCAACATCTCGTAACCGAGCTCGAGCCTTCTCAAGTTGATCGGCAGCTCCGTTACATAAATCTTCTGAATTTTGAATAGTTTGACAAATCTTGAGTTTACGATTATCTAATAGATTACTTAATGAAAGTAGATCATCTCTTCTTTAATCCCCGAAATTTGAATAAATAATCTCTTCCCAAACCGAACATGAAATTTTCATTTCATTCGGCTCTCTTGCTCAGTTTCCGGTACCAAGCCTGCCTTTCTGCTTAAGAGGTATGAAACATCTTTTAACTATGAAGACTCTTTTGTCAAGGGGGAATTTTTTTTTCTTTTTGTTTGACAAAGTTGTTTTTTTCCTTTGAATAATATCTCTTTTGTGTAGGTTGTTAGTTCAACTTCACATAAATTGGGAGATCCCGATTCTTTTACTGTTTCCAGAGATATGAATATTATCTATCTAGTGGAGTAATCTCCAACTATGTCCTTTAACACAACACTAGACACAGTGGTGGAAAGAATACACCCTGTTCTATTCAATTTGGACTTTAAGCAGTTCTGCTTTAACCATTCAACGAACATTCTCCGTACTCATTAATTACGAAATGCGGTAGTACTTCTCTAGTCCCCGTATAGAAGTAATTCGTTGAGATTATGCACTTTTGTATCTTATTGAAAGCGCAGCTGGTTCATCTCAGCTATATTATTCAAAACTACAACTCGCACACACTCCCTTTCCAAAAAATATGAGTATGCCAAACACTACACTTAAATTGATTATATTTGTTTCCAAAATATTAGTATTTAATCCAAAGCCTTCAGCTAAGGGCCAATAGCTTAAATAAACGAAAGAATCAATTACTTTTTTCATATGGTCTCCCCTTATAGATAAAAATTTTGCAAAATCAAAAATTCCGTCATTCCAACACCTTTTGTACTTAGTTTTATTAATTTAGAAAAGTTTATAAATAAACAGCTCAATTTTTGGTATTTATGATCTCATTACTTATTCAGAGAGTAACAGTAGAAAACTTTTGTTTCGAGGCAGCCCCTCCAGGACAAGTAATTCCGTAGAGGGGAGATTGAATTCTCAAACAAAAGGATTAGCAAATAGCAGTGCTAAAGCAACAACTAACCCATAAATAGTTAAAGCTTCCATAAATGCTAAACTTAACAATAATGTACCTCGTATTTTACCTTCTGCTTCAGGTTGTCTCGCAATACCCTCTAGAGCTTGACCGGCAGCAGTCCCTTGGCCAACACCCGGCCCAATAGAAGCAAGTCCGACGGCTAACCCAGCAGCAATAACAGAAGCGGCAGAAATAATAGGATTCATAATAATCTCCTTTTACTTAAAAAATGTATTGAATAGTTGATAATACTAAAAACCTAGTTAGTATACTTTTTTTCAGCTTAGTCCATTGAATATTTTATTAAGATTGGATTCCTATAAATGATTTAATCATGATTTTCTAAGGATTCACCTATATAAGCTGCAGCGAGAGTCGCAAAAATGAGAGCCTGAATTCCGCTTGTGAATAATCCTAGAAACATTACAGGTATAGGAACAACTAAAGGAACTAGAGAAACAAGAACGGCGACTACTAATTCATCTGCCAAAATATTTCCAAAAAGTCGAAAACTAAGTGATAAAGGCTTGGTAAAATCTTCTAAGATATTAATTGGTAACAATATTGGAGTTGGTTGAATATATTTACCAAAAAAACTTAATCCTTTTTTTGAAAGACCCGCATAGAAATAGGCTACTGACGTAAGTAAAGCTAAAGCAACTGTAGTATTAATGTCATTTGTAGGTGCAGCCAATTCGCCGTGCGGTATTTGAAAAATACCCCAAGGAACAAGAGCACCGGACCAGTTAGAAACAAAGATAAAAAAAAATAAGCTTCCAATAAAAGGAAGCCAAGAAACATAATGTTCCTCGCCAATTTGAGTTCTGGTCAAATCCCGAAGAAATTCAAGAATGTATTCAGCAAAATTTTGTTTTCCGGTTGGAATAGTTTGCGGATCTCGAATAGTTATAATAGCGAAACCTAGTAAAATAGCAATAACAAACCAAGAAGTTATAAGTACTTGTCCATGAGCTTGAAACCCGCCTATTTGCCAATACAAGTGTTGGCCTACCTCTACACCAGAAATTTCTCCAAAATGATTGAAATTATTTAGTATACTAATACTATTTTGCAATATGTTCATATTATCCTTTTTCAAAAAAATCACTTATTTTTTTCTGAAGGAATGATTTCTGAATTTTCACTAAAAAAAAAAAAAAAAAAATGAAGAGCGAGCTTTGCGCTTACTTCGAAAAATGATTTGACTAATTATTATAACCAGAAGAAACAGCTGACATTAATTTGTTCAGAATTAATCCAACGGATCCACGGGCATCATCATTGGCTGGAATTGGAATATCTACGAAATCTGGATCACAATTAGTATCAACTAAACTAATTGTGGGAATGCCCAGCGCTCTGCATTCTCTAACAGCAGTAGATTCCTTTTGTTGATCAACGATTATTACAATATCAGGTAACTTTTTCATATAGAAAATTCCTTCTAAATACTGTTGTAGAAGTTCTAATTGCTTTTCAATAAGTGCAATTTCTTTTTTCGTACGTCTTCGATGGAACAGCCCCGACTTATATTTTTGTTTCAAATTTCTAAACCTCTCAAGTTTTTCTTTTGTGGTAGACCAATTCGTTAACAAGCCACCCTGCCATTTGTAGTTGATATAATGACATCCAGTTTTTTTGGCAGTTGATGCTATTAAATCAGCTGCATACCCTTTCGTGCCAACTAGAAGGAATTCCTTTCGTTTTCTCGCGGCATCCATTATAAGATCGCAAGCTTCAGATAAAAAAAGAATTGTTCGAACTAGATTGATAATATGTAAATTTCCACGTTCAGTCAAAATATAACAACGCATTTTCGGATTCAACTCATTTTTTTGATGTCCGAGATGAACTGCTACTTTTATCATATCTTTGAAAACATTCTTTTTAGAAACACGCCTTTTTTTTTTGAAAACGTTTGTCATGTTTTGCTTTTCTCTTCTCTAAAAGAATTTCCATTCCTACGGAATCTATGACTTTTCTAAATTTTTAGTTTTCTATTCTTTTTTTAGAATAGAAAAAAAAAAAAAACGAAGATTTTTTTTGTTTAGTTTCGCTTTTTGAAACCTTTTGATTTTTTTTTTTCCATTTTCCAGTACCGGCGGGTATTTTACTACTGAGAATCAAATTTTCCTTCAGTCCTTTCAACCAATCAATCCGACCTTGAAAAGCAGCTTTAGCTAAAACTCGAGTAGTTTCCTGAAAACTGGCCTCCGATATAAAACTTGTAGTTTCAAAAGATGATTTTGTTATCCCCAAAATTTTTGTTTGATAGTGGATTACCTCGTCGAAAGCCCGATCTAGTTTTTGTGCTCGCGAAAAGAAAACGAGCTCTCCTGGTAAAAAAACATTAAGCATTACGTCCTTAGACACAAGTACTCTTGAGGTCATTTGCTGTATAATAAGCTCTAAGTGTTTCTCACATATATGTACTCCTTGAGATTGATAAACTTTTTGTATTTGATTGACTAAATGAATTTGACCTTGCGTCAAAGTTATTTTAGTACTTATGACTAAACCCCAAAAACTTCCAAGAGTTATTGTCATATCTTGGTTCCATTTTCGAAAGCTATTTTCTAAACTTTGTACTACAGGATTTTTTGAATGTGCCTCTAAAAATTGTTCCACTTTTGGAAGACCTCGTGTTATATCACTAGATTGAAATCTTTCATACAAATAGGTTATTAACGAATTTCCTTGGTTAATCATTTCTGCGTAATTACCATGAATAGTAGATTTTGGAGTAGCCAAGTAGGGTTTAGCTAATCGCACTATTAAAGATTTTTCACGAATAACGATAATTTGTCCCGATTCTGAAAATGATTCATTTCTTGATATAGCAAATTTTTGCCAAAGCAATTGGCCAAGATTTTTTATTGGAAATTTTTGCTCACAGTTCTTTTTTGAATTTGAAAAAAAAGTAATTCTTTTTGTTGGAGATTCCCAAAATTTGCTATTTTCGTCCATAATATAACATTTAGGGGCTTCGAAAACTTTTAAATAGTTGTAAAGACTCTTAAACAATCTTTTCTTACAATTTAGAAAAACTTTATGAATACGATATAAATGCCCTAAAAAACTTACTTCTTCAAATTCGTTTATGATATCTAAAGTTTGTAATAGTTTTATTTGAAAATAATCAGATGTTGCTAGAATAATCCAAGACAAACTTTTATCTTCCTTAGATAATGAACGAAAAGTTGCTGTATACTTTTTGCTGGAAGATAAAAGTTTAGCTTGATGAAAAAATATTACTAAATTTTTTAAATTGTGTTTTTGATTTATCGGAGTCAAACTAAGTTCAATCATGTCGATAATAATCTTCTTTGTTCGTATGGACGTAATACATGTATAAGCCCTAGGTTCCCTAGGTTTTATCGATTTGTTTTCCCAAATCAAAATTAAACAATTCCAAATCAGATGAACATTCGTTTTGAGATTTTTGATTTCATGGAAAAAATTGTTCTCTTTTATATGTAACTTGTTTTCTTCTCTAAAAAGATCTGTACAAAAGCGTACTTTTGATGAATTCTTAGGTTTTTGATATTCTAGGGTGGTTTGTAGTAATACAAATGATTTTTTCTTGTAAGCCCTTTTTTTTTGAAAATAGTTCCTTTCTAGTTGCAATTCTTTAAAAATATTTTTTTGTTTGCGTCTAAATATGTGTAAAGATTTTTTGATCTTTCTATAGCTATAAAAATAGATGTTTATGGATAATATTTTCGCAAAAATAGTTGGTTTTTTTTTGTGAAATTGGACTAGTCCAAAAACTTGTTTTTTTTTATTACCGATTTTTTGTGTGTCTACTCGACAAAAAATATGATCAAGCAAGAAAAATTTGTTAGACGAATAAATACATTCTAGAAATTCTGAGTTCACAATCTTATATTGAGAATTGTTCCATATATAGAAACTTGTATTTCTATTCAAAAGACCATTTCGGGAAATTTTTAGAATACAATTAGGAAAAAGTAGTCTATGTTCCTTTTTTTGTCTTTTTGAAACAGTAAGCAATGGAACCAGAATGCGATTTTTTTGTTTCTTTCCTTTAATATTGCAATCAAAATTATTCAAAAATTTTGGAATAGAGATAAAAAATTTATTTAATTTATTTTGAATGAATTTTTCTTCGGAACGATAAAAGGACAAATATTGTAGTAAATTGTCTACAGAAGAGTCGAAATCATTTTGCTGTTTGGTAATCAGCAAGGGAATAGTTACTTGATCTTGATCTTTAGGAAACGGAAAAGCTAGTCTTGGTTTGCATATAGTTCCTGATAATATCCATAAATGACCCGCTTCAAGTGTACAATGAACATTACCTTGGACATTTTTTGGTTCATGCCATAGAAGAGTACTCCAGTGCATTTCTCCGTTTAATTCTGAATATATATATTTAATAACTTTTTCCTTTAAAAAAGAAATTTTAGTATGAATTTCAGCAATAAGTTGTTCCGATTCTACATTTTGGTAATTTTGAACAAAAATCCAACTTTTTGTTGGAATAATCGAATAATCCAACTGATCACCACTATCCTTTATAATTAAAAATAAACTTTTAGAACAAATATAAGCAGGATGCCCATAATATGTACGAATAGGATAAACTAACTTTGGATTGAATTGAATCCTTCCGTTGAAAGGCGCTCGTATAGTTCCTGCGATATTACCTGTAAAAACTCCTCCGGTATGAAAAGTCCTTAATGTTAATTGAGTTCCCGGTTCCCCGATAGATTGACCGGCAATAATACCTACTGCTTCTCCCAATTCGATCAAGTTATTGTGACTAAGACTTTGACCATAACATAATTGACAAATCCAAGATAGACTTTTGCAAGTAAAAGGACTTCGTATAGATATTGATTGAACCGAAAGACTGACGAATTGCTTAAAAAGTCCAGCACTAATTTCTTGATTGCGCGTAGCAACACATCTTTTATTTATATATACATGATCTGCTAATACACGCCCCATTATCTTGTTCAAAAAATTGATTTTTCCGATCTTTGTATGGGGACTATAAAAAATACCTTGAGTACTACCACAATCAATTTTACGTACAACTATATGTTGTACGACTTCAACAAGTCTACGTGTAATATAGCCAGCATCCGCTGTTCGTATAGCAGTATCCACAACTCCTTTACGAGCTCCATAGGAGGAAATTATATATTCTGTTAAAGAGAGCCCTTCCTGGAAATTGCCCTGAATGGGTAGATCCACGATTTTTCCTTGGGGATCTGACATTAACCCTCGCATACCTAGTAATTGGTGAACTTGAGATTTATTTCCCCGAGCTCCCGAGAAAGACATCATATAGACTGGATTCAAAGGTTCTATTATATGAAATTTAGGGTGCATTTCTTCTTTCAAAAATTCACTTGTAGTATGCCATCTTTCCATTAATTGACGTAATGTTTCGACTGTATGCAAATTGCCGAGAATATTTTGCTTTTCCGAATAAAAAGCTTGTTGGTCTTCTTCTTTAACAAGCCATCCTTTCGATGGCACTGCTAAAAGATCATCAATTGCTAATGAAAAAGATGCTTCAGTAGCTTGGTGAAACCCCAAAAATTTCAATTGATCCAAAATATGCGATGTACATGTCATTCCCAAGAGATCAATTAATTTTTGAATAAGCTCTTTCATGGCAGTTATATCCATCACTTTATTATAAAAATGAACTTGGTTTTTTTGTTTCATAACAAGAAACCTCCGCAATTATCTAATTCAGCAAAGTATTCCAGTCCTCAAATAAAAGACCTCCTTGATCTCTCTGTACACATAAAAGATAAGAGATTTAGAAAGCGGGCGTCGTTTGAGAGGATTCAAAAAGCTTTGAGGTTGTTTTTATAGCATTTTTGATTTCTCGATTGAAAAGAACACGACCTACGGTCGTTCGAATATATATACAAATAATTTGTTCTATTCGATCGTTTTGAGTCACATAATGTTCATAAATTTGCTGAAATAAGCCCTTAGGGTGATATTGAATTTCAATAGGGACTTCTCGGGCTGTTGGGGTAAGAATACTTCCATTTGCTACTTTCCATTTCAACCATAAAGGGTTGTTTAACTGGACTTGTTTTTTTTGAAATGCTATGAACACATGATTAAAACTTAAGAAATAAGTATTCTTTTTTCTAAAAAAAATGATCTCTTTTGATTGAAATGGGTGATATCTTATTTCGTAAATATCTTGTGGTTTTTCAACAGTTAATATATAAAGTCCAAGAAGCATATCTTGTGTTGGTATTGTAATAGGACTTCCATGACTTGTAGATAAAATATTTGTATAAGAAAACATAAGTAAACGGGCTTCTACAATAGCTTCTGGAGATAAAGGTACATGAACAGCCATTTGGTCTCCGTCAAAGTCTGCATTAAATCCCGTACAAACTAATGGATGTAAACGAATGGCATGCTCTTTTACTAGAATTGGTTGAAACGCTAATATTCCAAATTTGTGGAGAGTAGGTGCTCGATTTAACAATACAGGGTGCCCCAGCATTACTTTTTTAAGTATTTTCCAAACAATGTTTTTCCGTTTTTGAATCAAATTTTTAGCAGCTCTCAGATTGGAAGCAAAACCTCGTCCAATAAGACTACGAATTAAAAAAGGTTGAAAAAGCTTGATTGCCATTTCTCGAGGTAACCCACATTGATGCAATGCCAGAGAAGGACCCACTATAATAACGGATCGACCTGAATAATCTACTCGTTTTCCAAGTAAATTTGTACGAAATCTTCCTTCTTTACCCGCAATCACATCCGAAAATGACTTATATGGTCTATTATGAAAATTTCTCGGTTGTCCGACGGTTCTATCATTGTCTAGAAGTGCATCTACGGCTTCTTGGAGTAATCGTTTTTGAAGAGTCAAGAAATCTCCTGTTGAATAAAAGGGACCGCCTTGCATTTCGAAACTAGTTTGAAGATTCTTATTCCGAATAAGAACTTTTTGATAAAGTTTATTCAAATCTGACTCCACAACCATTTGTTGACCCAAAGCAAAAATAGGTCTTAATTCGGGGGGAAGAACTGGTAATAAACATAGAACCATCCATTCTGGTTGGATTTTTGCTTGGATCAAATATTTAGCAAATTTTATGCGTCTGCTCAAAAAATGGTTTCTTTGTTGTATTTTGTTTTTACCTCTTTGAATTTTGTAATTTTTTAAGAGCTTTTTCCATTCAATATATGACTGATCCAGAAGAATACGAAGATCCAAACCAGTTAATTGTTTCTGTATAGCATTTCCACCAATAGCTATTTCTCTTTCTTGAAATTCGACAAAATTCCAACCAGAAATATAAGGAACAATAAAATCCATCCACGATGGAATGTCTTCATGTTGTAATAGACCCCGGAATCGTGATATAGTAGGTCTATTAGTTGTGGGCCTAGCAAGAAAAATATTTGGATAGATTATCTATCTCCCTCTAGAATCGGACGTGAAAGTTATCTTTTCATACGACTCAAGTCACTCTAAAAAGTTTTGGTAAAAAACTTCTCTTTAGCTTGGATAAGCAAAAGAAAACTATCCAAAAAAGTACCCATTGCTCACGTTCTAAAATTAGCAAAATTTAAAAATAGAATTATTGAGTAGTCTTTTCCCAATAGTTTTTTTTCGAAAAAAAAAAAATTTTTAGACTTGGGGTTTACTTGTCTGTTGTTCGTTTTTTTTTTTTTTTGAACTTAATCTTTTAGGTCTCTGTCCCACTTCGATGGTTAGAATACTTATGAAAAGTTATATGCAACGATTATATTTCTATAACCATAGCTAGCGTCTATTTTAGAGAGGAAACTGATTCAACTTAAAGAGACTAATCCCTAAAAAAAAGATTTTACCGAAGCCAAAAAGCAGATAAAACCTTGGACTAATTTCTATTTCTCACTATTTTCTAAGCTTCATGGTATTCATTCTGAGGAAGACATGTCAGAATTGAGAGCATTCTAATGATAGCTAGAATGACAGTTTGGTCTGTATAGTCGGAACTTAGGATCAAGTCACACGTTGCAGTATACTAGGTCTTTTATTTCGGAATTTTTTTTCCCAATTAACATCGCGATATAACTAGGGATGCGTTTGAAATACCAGATATGAGTTACTGGACATACTAATTGAATGTACCCCATTCGGTATCTTCGAACTCGAGAGTCTACAAGCTCAACTCCACAATGTTCACAAATGGAAGTTTTTTTCTTTTTCCGATCTCCAAAGGGGAAGCCTTTCTTTTCTTCTCCAGGCTTTTTTTCACAAGCACAAACTCCATTTTTCACGGGTCCAAAAATCCGTTCACAAAATAATCCGTTTCTTTTTGGTTTATTTGTTACTAAGTCGATAGTCCTTGGATTGAGTACTTGTCCAACCTTTTCTCCATTGGGTAAAGTTTTTTCACACCAAGCACGAATCTGTTCAGGCGAAACTAATGTAATTCTCAGTTTTTGATGTTTTTTCTTTGAGTCAATCATAAGCAATTTGATTGAAATTGAATTTATTTTCTATCTGAAAGTTTTTTTCTGATATAATAGTATGATTCAATTCTAAAGCTAAAGATCGTAATTCTCGAATAAGCACGCGAAAGGACTCCGTAGCAGTTTCAGCTTTAGGTACTGAATGCCCATCTAATATGGATCTAAGTATTTTAGTACGAGTTTTTAGATGGTCAGATTTGACAGTAAGCATCTCTTGTAAAATAGAAGCAACACCAAAACTTTCTAAAGCCCAAACTTCCATTTCTCCAAGTCGTTGACCTCCTCCTTTTGATTTTCCTTGTACAGGTTGTTGTGTTATCCTTGCATAACTTCCGGTGGAACGGGCGTGCATTTTATCATAAACTTGATGAATTAATTTCATCATATAAGCTTTTCCTACGGTTACAGGTTGTTCCAAAATTTCTCCTGTTTTTCCATCAAAAATCTTGGTTTTTCCAAGATGTTCCAGTTCGAAAACCCATGGATTCACTGTTTGTTCACTAGCTTTGTGAAGTTCATTAAAAACTAATTTTCTAGAAGCTTCTTGCTCATATCTTTCGTCAAAGGGTGGTATTCTATACTGTTTGTTCATTAAGGTTCCTGCTAAACCAAGTAAACATTCAAAAATTTGTCCTACATTCATCCGAGAAGGTACTCCCAAAGGGTTTAATATCATATCTACAGGTTTCCCGTTTTGTAAAAACGGCATTTCTTGCCTAGACAAAACTTTGGAAATAATTCCTTTATTACCGTGCCTTCCGGCGACTTTGTCGCCTACTTGTATTTTACGTTTTTGTAAAATATATACATGCACTTTTTCTGAATCATTCTCCCCAGGGTCAGTTTGATCATTTTTTTCAAAATCATCTTCTATATCATCATCTTCGTGATGGCTTTTTCTTAAATTATCTTGCCATAATGTTTGAAGTTTGATCCAATTTACATCAATAACTCGACCTTTGCCATTTGCTTTTAGACAAGTTTCTTTTGTCCGAGGAGTACAAAAAAGATCTTGTAATAATCTTAGTTCTGGAAAACGCAAGACTTCCTGGGAGGAACGAGGTTTTAATTTGCCCACTAAAACATCACCCGGTTGTATCCAAGAACCTACCCTAACAATACCATTTTCATCCAAATGACGAAGTGAGTAAGCTTCGATTTGAGGTATTTCTTTTGTTAAAATCTCACACTCTGCCATATAAATCATAGTTTCATACCTTGTAATATGAAAAGAAGTAAAAATTTCTTCATAGATAAGACGTTCATTGATAAGGATTGCGTCTTCAAAATTGTATCCTTGCCACGGCATATACGCTACTAATATATTTTTTCCTAAGCAGAGCTCCCCTCCTATTGTGGTTGAACCATCTGCCATAAATTGCCCTCTTTTCACATAGTTACCCTGATTTACTTGAGGTTTTTGATGAATCAAAATATTGCTATTAGAGCGTTGATATATCTCTAAAATTGTTTCTATTGTTTTTCTGTTCAGGGATGACACAATAGTCTTCGAATCAAAATATTCGATTCTTCCTTCTTGAATACTTGTTGCTAAAATTCGTGAATCGAGTGCTACTTGGCCTTCTAGGCCAGTTCCAACAATGCATTTTTCTGGTTGAAGTAATGGGACAGCTTGACGCTGCATATTTGAACCCATTAAAGCGCGAGTCGCATCATTGTGTTCTAGAAAAGGAATCAGAGAAACTCCAATGGAAAAATATTGTAAAGGCAAAATACTTCTGAAATGGATTTGTTCCCATGCAACAGATAGAAAATCTTGGCGATATTGAGTTGGAGTATTTTTCTTTTCTGGAAGTTTATGATCTACCGCCAACAAATTTTCTAAAGCTATTCGGTAATTTTTATCTTCATTTGGCAATAGATAAGAAACCATATGGTCTTCATTGGATTTTTTCGTTCCATTATAGAATGGACTTTTTAAAAAACCAAAATCATCAACGTTTACGGAATTTGCAAGTGAGGCGATAAGCCCGGCATTCTGCCCTTCAGGAGTATTAATTGGACAAAAACGTCCATAATAACTAGGATGAATATCTCGTGCGCGAAAACTAGCAGTTCGCTCCGTTAAACCTCCAGGGCCTAAAAAGCTAACTTTTCTTCCATGAAGTATTTCTGCTAACGGATTCGTTTGCTCTAAAAATTGTGATAGGGGGTGTAACCCAAAAAAATGTTTCAAAGTTCTTGTTAATTGGGTGGAAATAAATGGAAACTCTGGGAACATTATTTGTTTATTCTGGGTATTTTCAAGTATTTCTATTGTTTGCATATTTTTTTGAATTAAAACTTTCACACGATTTAGAGCTAATCCAACTTCTTTTTTTAAGAAATCTGACACAGAACAGAAATGTCGATTTTGAAGGTGATCGATATTATCGATCGTACCCAAACCATAACTTACTTTAATCAGATAATCTACAATAGCTAATACATCTTGCGGTAATAAAAAAATTTCGTTATCAGGTATATCGAGGTTTAACTTTTGATTTAGATTTCGTCTACCAATTCTTCCTAATTCACATCTTTTTGAAATAAAGTTAGTCAATTTCTTATATAGAAACTCTGAAAAAGCAAAATCACTACTATCGCATTTCATGGATTCGAGTTCTTCATAAAAGGTAAGAATGGGACCCCCCTTTCGTGAAAGTTTTTGTTTCATTTTTTCGTTCCAAATTAATTCCCAACCTTCAAATCCTGTTAGATTATAAGTATTATAAAGAACCTCTTCAATTTTTAGACCCATAGTGAATAAGAAAACTAAAATAGAAACTTTTTTCTTTCTGCTTATACGAACCCATAGTTTTTTTTTGATATCAATTTCGAATTTCAACCTTTCTCCACAATCAGAGATTAGAGTGCCAGTATATATATTTCCAGCTTTTTTTTGTTCTAAACTATAGTAGATACCGGGACTTCTTATTATTTGATTAACTACGACCCTATAATTTCCATTTATTACAAATGTTCCATGATCATTCATCAAAGGAATATCTCCGAGATATATCATTCTTTTCCTTTTCATTTGTTTCCAATAAATAAAAATTCCTGGTACATAAAATTTTGAAGAAAATGTAAAACGGTGATATACCGCATTCCTTTCTGTTGTTGGGGGTTCCATGATTTTATAATTTTTACCAAAAAAAAATTTGACTTCTTTTTCAGTATTAGAAATTTGTGGAAAATCAACTAGTTTTTCAAATATATCCTTTTCAATGAAACGGAAAAACCCTTTCATTTGTATTTGACTAAAATCGGGAATTGTAAACATTTTCTTTTTTTTTTTTTAATTCTTTTCTTTTATATAGAACTCATATAGAGAAAAACTGTTTTTTTTTATGGATTTGGCACTTAGAAAAAAGAGGTTTTATTTTGACTTGCATTGGTTTTTGTTTTAGACTATAGTAAACACACAAAATCAAGAATGAAACAAACATTATTTTACTAAAAATTGATGGGTTTGGCGGCATAGCCAAGTGGTAAGGCAGAGGACTGCAAATCCCTGATCCCCCAGTTCAAATCTGGGTGTCGCCTACTTTTTTGTGGTCAAGAAACTTTTTGAACTATTATTTAATTGAAATCTCCGATCTTTTCTACTTTGCACAATTGTTATTAATTTTCTTATCATTAGTACTAAAAAAGGAAATTTTTTATATGGATATAACCGGTATTGCTTGGGCTGCTTTAATGGTAGTGTTTACCTTTTCGCTTTCACTTGTAGTATGGGGAAGAAGTGGACTCTAAAAAAGAATCTAATGCTTTTTAATACGGGGTATATTAGTAGTCGTATCAATCTTTTTTTTGATACGACTACTAATATTTATAAACGAATTTGTAATCAATCAATTGTTTTCGCTGATTGTTTTTACATAAATGATGATTAGAAAAGCAGTAGGAATCGAAATAAAAAGTGCAACAGCAATAAGTGCTAGAATATTGACTTCCATAATCTAATTTTTTAGAATTGTTTTGAATTGAACTTTTTTGAAATCTGTAATTGTTTGAGAATGGACTTAATGGATTAATCCAACTATTTCTTCTTTTTTTTTTTTTTAATTTGCTTGTCAGAATGACATATTATATCGTAAAGTAGTTCTATATGCCCATAAGATTTTTGAAGATATAATCGTTTTGAAGATATTATGAATTTAGAAGAAAGGGCCTAACGTTTCAAAAGTAAAAAAAAATTGCTGCTACCTTGTCATGAAACAAGATATAGGCCGGATAAGGTCTAACATATTATTCTAACAAAAGAAAAATTTGTGAAATGGAAGGAAAAGGAATGCTTTTTATGTCCCGTTATTTAGGTCCTCGGTTCAAAATCATACGCCGTCTTAAAACATTACCAGGACTTACGAGTAAAAGACCTAAATATAAAAAACGTGTTCACCGATCTTCTCGACCCTGGTGGAAAAAATCTCAATATCTCGTTTGTTTACAAGAAAAACAAAAAATTCGTTTTCATTATGGCTTAACAGAACGACAATTACGGCAATATGTTCATATTGCTAAAAATGCTCAGGGGTCAACAGGCCAGGTCTTACTTCAATTACTTGAAATGCGTTTAGATAATATTCTTTTTCGATTAGGTATAGCTCGTACTATTCCTGGAGCCAGGCAACTAGTTAATCATAGACATATTTTAGTCAATCATCATATAGTGGATATACCAAGTTATCGTTGTAAACCCCAAGATATTATAACTTTAAAAGGAAAAGATCCAGAAAGACTGAGAATTCGAATGAAAAAAAGTTGGGGTCAACTTTGGAAAAATAGAAATAGAGTACCACATTATCTGACCTTCAATTTGTCACAAAATAAAGGAATAGTTAACAAAATTATAGATACAAAAGATCTTCAATTAAAAATTAAAGAAATGCTAGTTATAGAATATTATTCTCGGCGGATTTAATCCAAAAAAATGGGGTTTCGATCTTTTCTTTTCCAAAAGAGAAAAAACGGGAAATGCGGAAAGAGAGGGATTTGAACCCTCGGTAGACATAAGTCTATATAGCATTTCCAATGCTACGTCTTGAACCACTCGACCATCTTTCCTCGGGTAATCTCCTCCCCATAAAAACTTATGGAATTGGAATTTCCTATTCTATTATTTTTGTAGTAAGCATTTCTATGTGATGAAACTCATTCCAAAAGGAACTGAAGCAAAAAAAAAAAAAACAATTTGATCACTATGCCCAGATCTCAAAAAAATGAGAATTTTATAGATAAAACGTTCACAATATTAGCAGATATTATATTAAAAATAATTCCAACGGTTTTAACAGAAAAACAAGCCTTTGCTTACTACAGAGATGGTGTGATTTGATTTTTTGGCCTTTTTTTTTCTTTCGAATAAACCTTCGATGTAAGGTCAAAAAACTTATGTTTAGTGAAGGTGAGTCTTTGAAAAAGAGCAACTCCTTCTGTCCTGTATCCCGGATTAATGCGTCTTTGGATCTACATAGTAGAATATTAAGCAAAAGGATACGTATTGTATATACTGTATAATATAAATAAATGCATAAAGGAAAGACATTACATATAGGAATCGACCAATGAAAAGCTTCGTTAGATTTGATTTCACTTACTATTTTTTTTTGTAGCCCTTAATGAGGGTTAATTCGAATGGTTGAGACAATCCAAAACCATCTTGTTTGTATTTCGGATACCAAAAGAACCATCGAATTTTGTTGAAGTGATTAAACCCTGTTTAAAAGTGCAAAGCAGTAAGAACAAACAAAGAGTAGAAGGTGTTGAAAAGACTCTTTCTGAAAAGGATGGCTAGATTTTGATTCAAAACATACTAGTCCCTTCTAATTTTTAGATGTTGCTTATTCTTCTTTTTTTTTTTTTTATTATGTAAAAGAAAGGAGGAGCCGTATGAGATGAGAATCTCAAGTACGGTTTTGAACCGGAGATTATTAAAAGTTGAATCAATAAGAACGACCGTAACGAATGTCAGCACAATCAGAAGGAGAATATGCAGAAGCTCTTCAAAATTATTATGAAGCAATGCGATTGGAAGTTGATCCTTATGACCGAAGTTATATATTATATAATATAGGACTTGTACATACTAGTAATGGGGAGCATGCCAAGGCTTTGGAATATTATTTCCAGGCATTAGAACGAAATCCAACGTTACCACAAGCCTTTAATAATACAGCTTTGATCTGTCATTACGTGCGTCTATCTGTAGGATAGAATTAAGTTAGTTAAAAACAAACCAAAAGGCTTTCTACATATTGCCACTACTCTTAAATAACAACAGTTGGGCTGTATCAGCTGTAGCAAAAAAAAAAAAAACAAAAGGGTCCGCTACCCGGGTAGGATGCTAAAAAAGCTTATATTTGTTTCTATGGAGAAAGTAATTGAAACTATAAGGGGAAAAAGCACCATAAAGATCAATTTTGAATTTTTGGAGTTGATACAATTAGATCTGCTCATAAAGGGATTTACTTATGTAATAAAGTTTATTCTTTTTCTTTCATAAGTATTGCGCAGTGGTGTAGTATTAGGTCCTAAAGACGGCAAGTAAGTACTTTTCTAAGAAAGTACTTTTTTCAAATTCTATACGGGGATAGGTACCCCTCCCTCTCTCACACAAAGACTTTTTTTTGGAATTCACAAGGTGGTAGGAGAAAAGAGAAAACTAAAAATTTAGTAAAGTTTGAAACTCAGTTTAGTAACTTCTGGTCCTGCGATTAGTTTGAATAGATTTCCCCACTTTCGAGTGTTTTTTTTTTTTTTTTCGTTAAAGGACTCAAGAGTTGATTGAGCCGTATGAGGAAGGAAACTCTCAAGTACGGTTCTAAGGAAAGGAAAATAATAACCTATTCTGACCGAGGAGAACAGGCTATTAACCAGGGAGATCCTGAAGCAGCAGAGGTTTGGTTTGATCAAGCTGCAGAATATTGGAAACAAGCTATACTATTAGCTCCAGCTAATTACATCGAAGCACAAAATTGGTTAAAAATTACAGGACGTTTTGATTGAATATTTTCAGAAAAGGAAAATCGATATTAAAGGAAAGTAAATGTATATGTTATCAATGGGATCTAGACTGTAAAGGGTAGGGGTTGGACCAATTATGTCCACCCCAGGCTTTGTATAAACTATTTGATAGAATAGACTATATAATTCAAAAATTCAAAAGGCTTTTTTGAATCTGAATAGTCCATTAAGCGCCCCTTTCAATGTGTCATAATAAAAAACGAACACCCGCCCTAGTTCCATTTTCTTTTTCAAATCGTTCCAGTTCTAAATTCGAAAATAAACAAAGAATTGGTTTGAGATTTATCATTTACTAATTCCAGTTGGCGGGTCTCTTTTTTGTTTCATCCTAACAAAGGAGAACTCTATGATTATGCGTTCACCGGAATCAGAAGTTAAGATTATGGTGGAGAGAGATCCTATCAAAACTTCTTTTGAAAAATGGGCTAACCCCGGACATTTTTCAAGGACATTAGCAAAAGGGGATCCTGAAACTACTACTTGGATTTGGAACTTACATGCGGATGCTCATGATTTTGATAGTCATACCGAAGATTTAGAAGAAATTTCTCGCAAAATTTTTAGTGCTCATTTTGGTCAATTAGCGATCATCTTTATTTGGTTAAGTGGTATGTATTTCCATGGGGCTCGTTTTTCCAATTATGAAGCATGGCTCGCGGATCCCACTCATATAAAACCTAGTGCTCAAGTGGTTTGGCCTATAGTAGGCCAAGAAATATTGAATGGGGACGTAGGTGGAGGTTTTAGAGGAATACAGATAACATCTGGATTCTTCCCAATTTGGAGAGCATCTGGAATAACAAGTGAATTACAACTTTACTGTACTGCAATTGGTGGATTGATCTTTGCAGCATTAATGCTGTTTGCTGGTTGGTTTCATTATCACAAAGCTGCTCCAAAATTATCTTGGTTCCAAGTAGAATCTATGTTAAATCACCATTTAGCAGGGTTATTAGGACTTGGTTCGCTATCTTGGGCAGGGCACCAAGTACACGTATCTTTACCTATTAACCAACTTCTAGATGCTGGAGTGGACCCTAAAGAGATACCACTGCCTCATGAATTTATTTTAAACCGCGACCTTTTAATTCAACTTTATCCTAGTTTTTCTAAAGGCTTGACTCCCTTTTTTACACTAAATTGGTCTGAATATTCCGAAATTTTAACGTTTCGGGGGGGTTTAAACCCAATAACAGGAGGATTATGGTTGACTGATATTGTACACCATCATTTAGCTATTGCCGTTATTTTTCTGATAGCTGGCCATATGTATAAAACCAATTGGGGTATTGGGCATAGTATACAGGAAATTTTAGAAGCTCATAAGGGCCCATTTACAGGAGAGGGGCATAAAGGTCTTTATGAAATATTAACTACCTCATGGCATGCTCAATTAGCTCTTAACTTGGCTATATTAGGGTCTTTGACTATTGTTGTAGCTCATCATATGTATTCTATGCCCCCTTATCCTTATCTAGCCATTGACTATGGTACTCAACTTTCTTTATTCACACATCACATGTGGATTGGCGGGTTTGTCATCATTGGTGCCGCAGCACATGCGGCGATTTTTCTAGTTAGAGATTATGATTCAACTACTTCTTATAATAATTTATTCGATCGAGTTCTTCGACATCGTGATGCAATTATATCGCATCTAAACTGGACATGTATATTCTTAGGCTTTCATAGTTTTGGTCTATATATTCATAATGATACTATGAGTGCATTAGGGCGTCCTCAAGATATGTTTTCGGATACTGCTATACAATTACAACCAATATTTGCTCAATGGTTACAAAATACTCATGTAACAGCACCTAGGTTTACAGCTCCTGCTGCAACAGCAAGTACAAGTTTCACTTGGGGAGGCAATGATTTGGTAACAGTAGGTACTAAAGTAGCTTTGTTACCGATTCCTTTGGGAACTGCAGACTTTTTAGTTCACCACATTCATGCTTTTACAATTCATGTAACTGTATTAATCTTACTCAAAGGTGTTTTATTTGCGCGTAGTTCCCGTTTGATACCCGATAAAGCGAATCTTGGTTTTAGATTTCCTTGTGATGGACCTGGAAGAGGAGGAACCTGTCAAGTATCTGCATGGGATCATGTTTTTTTAGGTTTATTCTGGATGTACAATGCAATTTCTGTTGTTATATTTCATTTTAGTTGGAAAATGCAATCGGACGTTTGGGGTAATATAAGCACTCAGGGAGTAGTAACTCATATCACGGGGGGAAACTTTGCACAAAGTTCCGTTACAATTAATGGGTGGCTTCGTGATTTTCTATGGGCACAAGCTTCTCAAGTAATTCAATCTTATGGTTCTGCGTTATCCGCATATGGCCTTTTCTTTTTGGGTGCTCATTTTGTTTGGGCTTTTAGTTTAATGTTTTTATTTAGCGGTCGGGGGTATTGGCAAGAACTTATAGAATCAATTGTATGGGCCCATAACAAATTGAAAGTTGCTCCTGCTATCCAGCCTAGAGCCTTAAGCATTGTACAAGGGCGTGCTGTAGGAGTGGCTCATTATCTCCTGGGAGGAATTGTCACAACATGGTCGTTCTTCCTAGCAAGAATTATTGCAGTAGAATAATAGCGGATGTAACCATTATGATATCAAGATTTCCGAAGTTCAGTCAAGGTTTGTCCCAAGACCCGACTACTCGTCGTATTTGGTTTGGTATTGCAACTGCACATGACTTTGAGAGTCATGATGATATTACGGAAGAACAATTGTATCAACAAATATTTGCTTCCCATTTTGGTCAATTAGCTATAATCTTTCTATGGACTTCTGGAAATTTGTTCCATGTAGCTTGGCAAGGTAATTTTGAGTTTTGGATAAATGACCCTTTACATGTAAGACCTATTGCTCATGCTATTTGGGATCCTCATTTCGGTCAACCGGCTATAGAAGCTTTTACTCGAGGAAGCGCTCCTGGGCCGGTCAATATTGCTTATTCCGGTCTTTATCAATGGTGGTATACAGTTGGATTACGTACTAATGAAGATCTTTATACTGGAGCTCTTTTTTTAATATTTCTTTCTACTGTTTTTTTAATAGCAGGTAGATTTCATTTACAATCGAAACGGAAACCAAGTATCTCATGGTTCAAAAATGCGGAATCACGTCTTAATCATCATTTGTCAGGGCTTTTTGGAGTAAGTTCTTTAGCTTGGACAGGACATTTAGTTCATGTGGCTATTCCAGAATCAAGGGGGATCCATGTGCGATGGGTTAATTTTTTAAGTGTTTTACCATATCCTCAAGGGTTAGGTCCTCTTTTCTCGGGTCAGTGGAATTTGTATTCTCAAAATCCGGATTCTAATAGTCATTTATTTGGCACTTCGCAAGGGGCCGGAACTGCTATTCTAACTCTTCTTGGTGGATTTCATCCGCAAACTCAAAGTTTATGGTTGACTGATATAGCTCATCATCATTTAGCTATTGCCTTAATCTTTTTTCTCGCTGGTCATATGTATAGAACCAATTTTGGGATTGGACATAGTATAAAAGATATTTTAGAAGCTCATATGCCTCCAGGAGGAAAGTTAGGTCGCGGGCATAAGAGTCTTTATAATACAATCAATAATTCTCTTCATTTTCAGTTAGGTCTTGCTTTAGCCTCTTTAGGGGTAATTACTTCTTTGGTAGCTCAACACATGTATTCTTTACCTGCTTATGCCTTTCTAGCACAAGACTTTACTACCCAAGCTGCGCTATATGCTCATCATCAATACATTGCTGGATTCATCATGACAGGGGCTTTTGCCCATGGGGCTATTTTTTTCATACGGGATTATAATCCGGAACAAAATCAGGATAATGTTTTGGCAAGGATGTTAGATCATAAAGAAGCAATAATTTCTCATCTAAGTTGGGTTAGTTTATTTCTTGGTTTTCATACGTTAGGGTTATATGTGCATAATGATGTTATGCTAGCTTTTGGTACTCCGGAAAAACAAATATTGATTGAACCTATTTTTGCTCAGTGGATACAATCTGCTCACGGTAAATCTTTATATGGATTTGACGTACTCTTAGCTTCAACAAAGGGACCAGCATTTGCTGCTGGAAAAAGTATATGGTTGCCGGGTTGGTTAAACGCTATTAATGATAAAAATAATTCACTATTCTTACCAATTGGTCCCGGCGATTTTTTGGTTCACCATGCTATTGCTTTAGGTTTGCATACAACTACATTAATTTTAGTAAAAGGTGCTTTAGATGCACGAGGTTCTAAACTAATGCCCGATAAAAGAGATTTTGGTTATAGTTTTCCTTGTGATGGTCCAGGACGAGGTGGTACCTGTGATATTTCAGCGTGGGATGCTTTTTATTTAGCAGTTTTCTGGATGTTGAATACTATTGGATGGGTTACTTTCTATTGGCATTGGAAGCATCTAACTTTATGGCAGGGGAATGTAGCACAATTTAATGAATCTTCTACTTATTTAATGGGATGGTTAAGAGATTATCTTTGGTTAAATTCTTCCCAACTTATTAATGGATACAACCCTGTTGGTATGAACAGTTTATCTGTCTGGGCATGGATGTTCTTATTTGGGCATCTTGTTTGGGCTACTGGATTTATGTTTCTGATCTCTTGGCGTGGATATTGGCAGGAGCTTATTGAAACTCTTGCGTGGGCTCATGAAAAAACGCCTTTAGCAAACCTAGTTCGATGGAAAGATAAACCTGTAGCTCTTTCTATTGTCCAAGCACGATTAGTTGGATTGTCTCACTTTTCTGTAGGGTATATATTTACTTATGCAGCCTTTTTAATTGCTTCAACTTCAGGTAAATTTGGTTAATTAACGAAACAACTCCTAAACAAAAAAAATTCAATTGAATGAAAATGAGTAATCACCCTTATCTTTAGAATCTGATCGATCTTTTATTTTTTTTATAGTTAGAAACTATGGCAAAAAAAAGTCTTATTGAAAGAGAAAAAAAACGTCAACGGTTAGAACAGAAATATCGTGCAATTCGCGAGTCTTTAAAGAAAAAGGAAGTCTTTTTTTTCTCACAGGAAAAAATTATTTGTAAAATCCAATCTTTACCACGTAATAGTGCACCAACACGTCTTCATCGTCGTTGTTTTTTGACTGGAAGGCCGAGAGGGTTTTATCGAGACTTTGGATTTTGTGGACATGTATTTCGTAAAATGGCTCATGCTTGTTTATTACCTGGTATAATCAAATCAAGTTGGTAGGTATAGTATAAAAAAGCGTCGAAGTTCGACGCTTTTTTCTTTTCTAGGAGGTTTTTCTTTTATGGAAGGTAGACAATAGCGCGGAGTAGAGTAGCCTGGTAGCTCGCAAGGCTCATAACCTTGAGGTCACGGGTTCAAATCCCGTCTCCGCCAAGATGGTTATTTTGTGGGCGGATAGCGGGAATCGAACCCGCGTCTTCTCCTTGGCAAAGAGAAATTTTACCATTCAACCATATCCGCAAGGTATTAAGGAAACAAGACATATTATGTCTTATTAATATGTCTTATTCTTATATTCTTATTAATATGTTTTCTATATTGTTATTTTATATTACTATTTTTCAATCCGTTCAATTCTTTTTTGCTTTTTACTTATTAAGTTTGTGAGTTATATAAAAGAATTTAGGACGCCTACAGAAATAACTAATCCAATCCATAATGAGACAGCAGAAAATAGAATATTTTTATTACCTGACCAACCTTCTGGGAAAGCGAAAGCGATAGGTACGCCTATAAGTAATAGAAAGGAAATTGCGATTAATGCAAACATAGTCAGTTGAAAAGCAATAGTCATAATTTTGGTAAAATCCAACATAAACTATACCATTTGATCCTTATTTGATCGAATTAGAATGAAATCTAATATGTAAAAATTGCACCCCTTTTTTTTGAAATGAAATAAGATAAGCTTTTTTTCTAGAGAAGACTTTAGGAGAGATGGCCGAGTGGTTTATGGCTCCGGTCTTGAAAACCGGCATAGGTTACAAACTATCGGGGGTTCGAATCCCTCTCTCTCCTTTTGTTTGGAATAAAAGAAATTAAATTCAAAATTACCAAAAGAAAAAGAATGGGATAACCATTCTTTTTCTTTTATGTTTGGGTTTAGTTTAGAGGGGTCATAAACAGGACAGGTTCTAAATCTCGGTCAATCCCCTTTTCAAAACCTGCTGCGGCTGCACGAGCTCTTCCCGCATGCCACAAATGACCTACAAAGAAAAAAAATCCTAGAACAAAATGCGAAGTAGCTAACCAGCTTCGGGGAGAAACAAAATTTACTGCATTTATTTCAGTAGCCACACCGCCTACTGAGTTTAAAGAACCTAAAGGAGCATGCGTCATATATTCGGCTGAACGCCGTTCTTGCCAAGGTTGTATATCTTTTTTTAATTTATTAAGGTCTAAACCATTAGGACCTCTAAGAGGTTCTAACCAAGGGGCCCGAAGATCCCAAAAACGCATAGTCTCCCCACCAAAAATAATTTCCCCAGTAGGGGAACGCATAAGATATTTACCCAATCCAGTTGGTCCTTGGGCAGATCCTACACTAGCTCCAAGACGTTGGTCTCTAACTAAGAAAGTAAAAGCTTGAGCTTGAGAAGCTTCTGGGCCAGTAGGCCCATAAAACTCGCTGGGATACGCTGTATTATTAAACCAAACGAAACAGCAAGCAATAAAACCAAACAAAGAAAGAGCCGCTAAGCTATATGATAAATAAGCTTCGCCAGACCAAACAAAAGCACGACGAGTCCATGCAAAAGGTTTAGTTAATATGTGCCAAATACCACCGAAGAAACAAATTGAACCCAACCAGAAATGTCCTCCAATTAAATCTTCCATATTGTTTACACTAACAATCCATCCTTCTCCTCCAAAAGGAGATTTCAGTAAATAACTAAAAATAGTATTGGGGTTAAGGGTCATATTTGTTATTTTTCTTACATCTCCACCACCCGGAGCCCAGGTATCATATATACCTCCAAAATAGAGAGCTTTTAGCACGAGAAGAAAAGAACCAGCACCGAGTAAGATGAGATGAATACCCAAAATGGTAGTCATTTTATTTCTATCCTTCCAAGCATAACCGAAAAAAGGAAAAGACTCTTCTAACGTTTCAGGACCTATAAGGGCGTGGTAAAGACCACCGAAGCCTAGAACGGCAGAAGAAATTATATGAAGTACTCCTGATACAAAAAAAGAAAAAGTGTCGACAACATCTCCGCCAGGACCTACTCCCCACCCTAGAGTAGCGAGATGAGGAAGTAAAATTAACCCTTGTTCATACATAGGTTTTTCAGGTATAAAATGAGCCACCTCGAAAAGGTTCATAGCTCCGGCCCAGAACACAATTAGTCCAGCATGAGACACGTGAGCTCCAAGTAATTTACCAGATAAATTGATTAGTCTAGCATTACCGGCCCACCAAGCAAACCCTGTAGTTTCTTGATCACGACCAGCTAAAGTAAGAGTTCCATTAAAGAGCGTTTCCACGGGGTAAAACCTCCTCGGGGAATATAAGGTTTTCATGAGGCTGATCTTGAGCCGCCATCCAGGCTCGAATACCTTCATTCAGGAGGATATTTTTTGTATAGAAAGTCTCAAATTCAGGGTCTTCCGCTGCGCGGATTTCTTGGGAAACAAAGTCATAGGCACGTAAGTTTAGAGCTAAGCCTACAACTCCAATAGCACTCATCCATAAACCAGTTACAGGTACAAATAACATGAAAAAATGTAACCAACGTTTATTAGAAAAAGCAACTCCAAAAATCTGGGACCAAAAACGATTAGCTGTGACCATGGAATAAGTTTCTTCGGCTTGAGTCGGGTTAAATGCACGGAATGTGTTTGCCCCGTCTCCGTCTTCAAATAAAGTATTTTCTACAGTAGCACCGTGAATAGCACATAGCAGAGCAGCTCCTAAAACCCCGGCAACTCCCATCATGTGAAACGGGTTTAAGGTCCAATTATGAAAACCTTGGAAAAAAAGGATAAATCGGAAAATAGCAGCAACTCCAAAACTGGGAGCGAAAAACCAACCAGATTGACCTAAAGGATAGATTAAAAAAACTGAAACAAAAACAGCAATTGGAGCAGAAAATGCAATTGCATTATATGGTCGTAATTGTACAGATCTAGCAAGTTCAAATTGGCGTAACATGAAACCTATTAAACCGAAAGCACCATGCAGAGCTACGAAGGTCCATAGACCACCTAATTGACACCAACGCGTGAAATCCCCTTGTGCTTCAGGGCCCCATAATAGAAGAAGTGAATGTGCTAAACTATTCGCGGGAGTAGAAACTGCAGCTGTTAAAAAATTACAGCCTTCTAAATAGGAACTAGCTAGTCCGTGAGTATACCACGAGGTCACAAAGGTTGTACCAGTGAACCATCCACCCAAGGCGAAATAAGCACAAGGAAAAAGTAATAGACCAGACCAACCTATAAAAATGAACCGGTCTCTGCGTAGCCAATCATCCAGAGTATCCAAAAATGTTTTTTCCTCTTTGGAAAAGTTTCCAAGTGCTATAGTCATTATTATCCTCCTTTTTTAAACATTTTGTTCATTTTCTTTTTTTGATTTTTGATTGAATTTGAATATAAAGACAAAAGAATTAATGAGCAAAAATCGATAAAAATACTTATCTACTTTACCATTATAAGAAAAAACTAGAATTCAAAAGTAAAAATTAACAAGGGTTCTTAATTTTTAGGATATACTTATAATGAAGGCTAAAGTCCATTATCGGATTTGAACCGATGACTTACGCCTTACCATGGCTTTACTCTACCACTGAGTAAAAAGGGTTTCATTTTTTTGGCTGCAAGCAAGTAAACGACAAACAAAAGAACAAAAGAAAATTATAACCTATACAATATTTTTTGATTTATAAGGAATATCTCTTTGTTGTAGTGTAATTAAATAAAAATTTAATCAAATTAATCACTCAAAAATTTTGTTTATGAAATTAGCTTATTGGATGTATGCCGGTCCTGCTCATATTGGAACTTTACGAGTAGCTAATTCATTTAAAAATGTGCATGCTATTATGCATGCTCCTTTGGGAGATGATTATTTCAATGTAATGCGTTCTATGCTAGAGCGGGAAAGAAATTTTACTCCAGCGACAGCTAGTATTGTAGATCGCCGTGTTTTAGGACGTGGATCTCAAAAAAAAGTAGTAGATAATCTACTTCGGAAAGATAAAGAACAAAATCCTGATTTGATTATATTGACACCTACGTGTACTTCAAGTATTTTACAAGAGGATTTACAAAATTTTGTAGATAGAGCATCTGTAATATCTGATTCAAATATTATTTTGGCGGATGTAGACCATTATCAAGTAAATGAAATTCAAGCAGCAGATAGGACTTTAGAGCAAGTTGTTCGCTTTTATTTATCGAAACAAAAAAAAGAAAAATTAGACCGATTTTTGACGGATGTGCCTTCTGTAAATATCATCGGTATTTTTACTTTGGGGTTTCATCATCAACATGACTGTCGTGAGTTAAAACGTTTATTTCAAGATCTCAATATACAGATAAATCAAGTAATCCCTGAAGGGGGGTCTGTCGAAGATTTGCAAAATTTACCAAAAGCTTGGTTAAATTTGGTGCCTTATCGTGAAATAGGGTTAATGACAGCTTTTTTTTTAAAAAAAGAATTTGGAATGCCTTATCTATCTATAACACCCATAGGTGTTATAGATAATGCCGAGTGTATCCGACGGATAGAAAAATCGGTGAATCCTTTTGCTTCAATTTTTGGGGAAAAGAGGGTAAATTATGAATCTTATATTGATAGACAAACTAGGTTTATTTCCCAAGCTGTTTGGTTTTCAAGATCTATTGATTGCCAAAATTTTACGGGGAAGCAAACTGTTGTTTTTGGTGATGCAACTCATGCTGCGTCTATTACCAAAATACTTGCTCGAGAAATGGGAATTCGCGTGAGTTGTACAGGTACATATTGTAAACATGATGCAGAGTGGTTTAAAGAGCAGATACAAGATTTTAGTAATGAAATATTGATCACAGAGGATCATGCTAAAGTAGGGAAAAAAATTGCTTGTGTAGAACCTTCCGCAATATTCGGTACTCAAATGGAACGTCATATTGGTAAACGGTTTGATATCTCCTGCGGTGTTATTTCTGCACCAGTTCATATACAAAATTTTCCTTTGGGATATCGTCCTTTTATGGGGTACGAAGGTACAAATCAAATAGCTGATTTGGTCTATAATTCTTTTGCGCTGGGTATGGAAGATCATCTTCTAGACATTTTTGGTGGTCATGATATGAAAGAAGTAATAACAAAATCTAACCCTATAGGTGGTTTAGACGTAATCTGGGATACTGAAAGTCAACTAGAACTACAAAAAATTCCTCGTTTTTTCAGGGACAAGGTAAAAAGAAAGACAGAAAAATTTGCTAAAATAAAGGGTGTAGTTAAGATTACAATTGAAGTCATGTACGCAACTAAGGAAACATTAACTGTAAGATAATTCGTTTTTTTTTTGCTTAATTTGACAAATAATCTACTACGGGCCTATCATTATTGTATACCTTAAGGTATACAATAATATATTCTTTAGGGTTGCTAACTCAATGGTAGAGTACTCGGCTTTTAAGTGCGATTTAATCAAGTTTTTTACATTTTGAAATGAAGTAAAATTTTCGTCAATATTAATCAGTAATGATTATTTTAGTAAACTACGACTTATCCTAGAAAAAGGAAAAAAAAGCATGTCGCTTTTGGAAAAACTTCTTTTTTCAATTCAAAAAAGGTAAGATTTTCAATGAAATTGAAGTTCAATCACTTTGTAGTTAAAAAGTCTATGGAAAAGGGATAGCTTGAATAATGAAGAAACCTAGAAGAACGAGTTTCTGCTCTTCCTAGCGAAGAGAAAATGATTCCTCTTATTAAAAAGAAGTTAAAAGCTTTTTAGCAATCGATATGGGAAGGTTTTTCTCTGAAAAGGTCAGAGAATTTCATATCATAGAATCCTAAAGACTTTAAGATCGGTGTGTAAAAAAAATTAGTGTGCTGGCCTGAATTTCATGAGTCAGGAGAACGCCTGGTTGCTAAGATAAAATATTTGCGTCTTTTTTGTGTATGACGATTGAGATTCTTTCTTTTGAAACTACTATTTGGTTTATTCGGTTCAAGCTAGATTGTACTATGTGTTATTTTATTTCTAAAAAGAAAGGTTTAGGAGGTTTTTTCTTGAAAAAAAATGAAAACATACGTTGGCAACAACATTTTTTATATCCCCTCTTATTCCATAACGATTTCTATGTTATAGATCCGAATCTGTTATTCAACTCAAGCCCTTCTTTCGAAAAAATAGAAAAATTACCTAATAGTTTCCGTTTTTTGAATGTAAAACGTTCAATTAAGCTATTACATCAACAAAACTATCTTGTGTATAATACAAGAAGTTCTTGTTTTAATTTCATTGGAAAAACTTTTTTTTTCTGTTTTGATATTTTTGTTTCCACGTGGTGGAAACACTTTTTTGGTTTCAAAGTAACTTTCAAAGAAATAAATCAACAGGTCAATTTTCAATCAGTCTTTTCTCTATTTCTTTTTTTGGAAGAAGTCTTTATGTTTTCTCTTTCTTTTTCTAATATAAGAATACCCTCTTCGATTCATTCAGAGCTGTTAATTAGACGTTTCAAATTTTCGATTCAAGATGTTTCTTTTTTACATTTTTTAAGTTTTATACTTTTTTCAAAGCAATTTAAGTTTGTGAATAATTCTATTATTTTTCCAAAAGGAAGTGTGATTTTCTGTTTCTTTTTAGGGAATATTCTTCTTTCTATTTTCGAAGATTTTTTCACTCTTCGATGGAAAAGTTGTTTTCATGAAAAATCATTGTCTTATGGTCTTTTTTCAGAACAAAAGCATTTTCAACAAAAATGGAATTTTTTAACCCGAAAACCGAAAAAAAAAGATACGATAAGATTGCTAAAGGATTTTTTTTTTCACTATATAAGATATGGGGAAAAATTGATTTTGCTGGGAACTACTATTCTAGTCAAAAAATGTGAATTTTTTTTCTTAAATTTTTGGCAAACTTATCTTTTTGTTTTATCGGAACCCTCTAGTTTTTTTTTGAAACAAATTTCCAGTCAAAATATATTTTTTCTAGCTTATTACTTAGAATATCCAACAAACTCTTTTTTACTCCGACTAAATATCTTAGATTATTTTCTATCTACTGATTTTGTTAGCAGGGAATTCAATTCAAAACTTAGCGCTGTTTTTGTTATTCAATTTTTATCAAAAGAAGGATTATGTGATAAAATGGGTAACCCGAAGAGTAAATTAGCATGGCTTAGTTTTACCGACAATTCTATTCTTGATAAATATGATCATTTTTGCAGAAATGTAGATTCTTTTTACAGTGGAGCACGAAATAAACGTTTTTTAGATCGTGTGAAGTATATACTTTTTCTCTCATGTATCAAAACTTTAGCCTGTAAGCATAAAAGTACGATACGTATAGTTCGAAAAGAATTAGGATTTGAACTACGTAAAATATTTGTGCGAAAACAAGTTGAATTCAAAAACAAAAAATTGCTATATTTCTGTTTTCATAAACAATTTAGAAAATTGCTATTTAAGATAGATTTAGTTACAGAACGACTTTGGTTTTTAGATATTTTGGAGGTAAATAATTTCACCAAGTTTTGGGTAAAACAGCAGAATGCTCTGGATTTTTTTTTTATTTTTGATCAAAATATTTGGTTTATGCTAGATCAATTTTTGTGATTTAATGAAATGCTTGTTTTGCCGGTAGATGTGAAATAGAAATAGAAAATACAGAGAGAAAGCCGTGTGCAATGAAAATTGCAAGCACGGTTTGGGAGGAGATTTTTGAATTTTCTTGAAATATTCAAAAAATTGAATGAAATGATCTACTTCATCCGACTAGTTCCGGGTTCGAATCCCGGGCAACCCATAAGGTATTCCCTTAGTTTTTTATATTATATTTTTGATTATATTTTAGTTGACTTCAATATAGAAATTATTTTATACTGTTGAATAACAAGCCATGCTTGGGAGTCTCTGATTTTTATTTTAACTAAACTCCAAATTAATCAACCATGACTGCAATTTTAGAAAGACGCGAGAGCGCAAGTGCTTGGGGTCGTTTTTGTAACTGGATTACTAGTACTGAAAATCGTCTTTATATTGGATGGTTCGGTGTTTTAATGATTCCGACTTTATTGACTGCAACTTCAGTTTTTATTATTGCTTTTATTGCAGCTCCGCCTGTAGATATTGATGGTATTAGAGAACCTGTTGCCGGTTCTCTTCTTTATGGAAACAATATAATTTCTGGTGCTATTATTCCTACCTCTGCAGCTATTGGTTTGCATTTTTATCCTATCTGGGAAGCAGCTTCTGTGGACGAATGGTTGTACAACGGCGGTCCTTATGAGTTAATTGTTCTTCATTTTTTACTTGGCGTAGCTTGTTACATGGGCCGTGAATGGGAACTTAGCTTTCGCTTAGGTATGCGACCTTGGATTGCTGTTGCATATTCAGCTCCTGTTGCGGCTGCTGCTGCAGTTTTCTTGATTTATCCTATAGGCCAAGGAAGTTTTTCGGATGGTATGCCCTTAGGCATTTCTGGTACTTTCAACTTCATGATTGTATTCCAGGCAGAGCATAATATTCTTATGCATCCTTTTCATATGTTAGGCGTAGCTGGCGTTTTTGGTGGTTCTTTATTTAGTGCTATGCATGGTTCTTTGGTAACTTCTAGTTTAATAAGGGAAACCACAGAGAGTGAGTCTGCTAATGCAGGTTACAAATTTGGTCAGGAAGAAGAAACTTATAATATTGTCGCGGCTCACGGTTATTTTGGTCGATTGATTTTCCAATATGCTAGTTTTAATAATTCTCGTTCTTTACATTTCTTCTTAGCGGCTTGGCCCGTAGTAGGTATCTGGTTTACTGCTTTGGGTATTAGTACTATGGCGTTCAACTTGAATGGATTCAATTTCAATCAATCTGTAGTTGACAGTCAAGGTCGTGTTATTAATACTTGGGCTGATATAATTAATCGTGCTAATCTTGGTATGGAAGTTATGCATGAGCGCAATGCTCACAATTTTCCTCTTGATTTGGCATCAATGGAATTCAATTCTATAGATGGTTAA